TTAGCCGTCTATAGAATTAGCTTCAACAGCAGCTAGATCCAGAGGGAAGTTGTGAGCGTTACGTTCGTGCATAACTTCCATACCAAGGTTAGCACGATTAATGATATCGGCCCAAGTGTTAATTACACGACCTTGACTATCAACAACAGATTGGTTGAAATTGAATCCATTTAAGTTGAATGCCATAGTGCTGATGCCTAGAGCAGTAAACCAGATACCTACTACTGGCCAAGCAGCTAAAAAGAAATGTAGAGAACGGGAGTTGTTGAAACTAGCATATTGGAAGATCAATCGGCCGAAATAACCGTGAGCAGCTACAATATTGTAAGTTTCTTCTTCTTGACCAAATTTGTAACCTGCATTAGCGGATTCATTTTCGGTGGTTTCCCTGATCAAACTCGAAGTTACCAAGGAACCATGCATAGCACTAAATAGAGAGCCGCCGAATACGCCAGCTACACCTAACATGTGAAATGGATGCATAAGAATATTGTGTTCAGCCTGGAATACGATCATGAAATTGAAAGTACCAGAGATTCCTAGAGGCATACCGTCAGAAAAGCTTCCTTGACCGATAGGGTAGATCAAGAAAACAGCAGTAGCAGCTGCAACAGGGGCTGAGTATGCAACAGCAATCCAAGGACGCATACCTAGACGGAAGCTAAGCTCCCACTCACGACCCATGTAGCAAGCTACACCAAGTAGGAAGTGTAGCACGATTAGCTCATAGGGACCGCCGTTATATAACCATTCATCAACAGAAGCTGCTTCCCAGATGGGATAGAAATGCAGACCAATGGCTGCAGAGGTAGGAATAATAGCACCGGAGATAATATTGTTTCCATAAAGAAGAGAACCGGAAACAGGCTCACGAATACCATCAATATCTACTGGAGGAGCTGCAATGAAAGCAATAATGAATACAGAGGTTGCAGTCAATAGGGTAGGAATCATCAAGACACCAAACCAGCCAATATAAAGACGGTTTTCGGTGCTAGTGATCCAATCGCAAAAACGATTCCATAGGCTTGCGCTTTCGCGTCTTTCTAGAATTGCGGTCATGGTTATAACTTGGTTTATTTAATCATTAGAAGCTCCCAAGCATATACGCTTGTTATTAAACAGTATAACATGATTCATATCTGTATGTCAACCAATATTTTTAATTTATTTATGAATCAAATAAGATTAAATATATATATAGAAAGTATTCCTCAATTAGTAAATTAGTATTATTTGTATTTCTACTATTTGTTGATGAATACTTCATCACTTCTCAGTATGATCTACGAATGCTGCTATTTTCACTCTCTTGCTTGTCAATAGCAGTAGACAAAATTATCTCTTGGATTGGATACAGAATCAGTAGAGTCTATAGAACCCTATTGATCTGGGTTGCCCGGGACTTGAACCCGGAACTCGTCGGATGGAGTGGATTATCTACTCCTTATCATTTATTTAAATGAGTAAGAAATCTCTCCCCAAACCGTGCTTGCAATTTTCATTGCACACGGCTTTCTCAATATATTATATTAATTTATAAATCATTTGGATTCCCGGGTGTAAAAAGCCCATAGTGAGTTAATTGATCTAATAAGCATTTCATTGGTCAAATCATTTTTATATTTGTGTATTATGTATCTTTTGCCAGTAATTAACCAGGAGATTTATCTGGATAATATCTGAATTCCAAATTCGTTCTCTCTGTGAACAAGTCTTTGAAAAGGACGAATAAATGAATTCTCGTTCCTTTGAGAACGATTTTGTGAAGAGTTCCGAACCTGATTCTTCCCGAACTACACGTATCGTACTTTTATGTTTGCAAGCTAAAGTTTTAGCACATGGAAGTAGAAGTATATACTTTATATAATATAAACCATCTTTATTAATTGATCCACTGTAGTAATGAAAAAGATTTCTACACATTCGATCGAATCGATCGAGGATATCATCATCTGATAGATTGGTCCAGGACAATCTACTAATTGGCTGCCCTGAGATGTCACAGAACCTTTCTTTAGTCAAATATAAAAGAATGGATCTAATCGGAGCTATTGGATTAAATTCATTGGCAATGATATCGCTAATCAATAAATAATCTAGCATTTTGGTCCTAACCACGAGAGTTTTCATTTTAAAACTCAGAAAATGACCTAAAAAATAAAAATAAATCTTGGATAGTTCAAGAATACATACCCTATACGGTTGAGACCAAAGATGGAAATAATATTGCCAAAAATTAAACAGATGATATCTACATCTTTTCACTTGAAGGTGAGTACCTTTTAGAGCTATAAGGGATCTTTCTCCATATCTAACATAGTATATGAAAGGATACTTCAACAACCAGATCCTTTTCGTTGAAATTTTGACCGGAAATATGACAATATGTTTGATCTTTTTGTCAAAATGAGTTCGATCGGGAAAAGATCCATACAAAAACGATCGTGAATGATAAAATTGTTTCAGAAGCGAAACTAAAAAGGATTCACATTCATATACATAAGAATTCCACAGGAACAGGGAGAACCTCCTAGTCTCCCTCGGTGGAACCAGAGCTTTCTGCAAATTTTCTGCACTAAAACTATTTCTCCATTCGTGGAGAATGGATCGTAATAGATGCAAAGAAGGAGCATCTCGGATCCAGCGACGAAAAGTCCGAACCAAAATTTCCGGATGAATCGAGTAGGGTACTTGTATATCTGATACATAATTGGAATATGGGAATTTATCCTCCATAAGGGTAAATATGCAATGGATTGATCGGATACTCTTCCATCCATCCATTCCTTCTATAAAATTTTTTGATTGCATTGCCAATGAAACTTCCAAGATAACTGTCAAACCTTCTAGTACCAATTCAGAATAAGAGTTCCTATTGCGATTAATAAATCTATTTGGATCACAATTCCTGAATAAACCAATTGAATTTGAATCATTTTGTTGACGTATCCGACGAATCAAACGCTTTACAGTTGGGAAACTAAAAAAATTAGAAATTGAAAGTTCCGTCGGTTCGGAGGAACTCGATTTATCTAAATAAAGATCATGAGCAATTGTGTAAAGATCTTCTCGAAAAAAAAGTGGATATAAAAAGCATTGTTGCCAAGATTTATGCTTGTTTCCATATCCATATCTTTGGAACTCATCCATTTTAAGAAAAACCCGGGCCCTAAAATAACCTCTTGGATTATGAAATTACATGGTGCGATTTAGTCGGGAAAGAATAGAGAATCCTATCTGAATATTCTCTTTACAAGAAATCTGAATATTCTCTTTACAAGAAATCTGAATATTCTCTTTACAAGAAATCTGAATATTCTCTTTACAAGAAATCTAAATATTCTCTTTACAAGAAATATTCATTCGTCATGAGGAAGAACGAAAATGTTTTATCTTGGCAGTCCGATCGCTCTCCTGACTCAGCGAATAAATTTCGCTGGTCAGTACACTATTTCTCTTACACATTTGTCTTTGAGTACTTAGGATTCATTGCGGGTGTAGAAATCCCTGATCTAATACAGGGAAAAAGTCCCCCTATCGGTTACTAAAGTGCTCTTAACTTCTGATTAGTAAAAGGAATTCCTCGTTCAAATGAGGAACAGAAGCTCGGTCTTCTGGTTTTTCTTTATGATTCAAGCCATCTAGCTTTCTCCATTGACTCACTCAACTTAATCGTGTGTTGATTCGATCTTATTCCATAATACATTTGGATTTGTTCAAATAACATATATTAGACATCGCTGTATAGAATATACATATTCTAATACATTTGATTCCTTGGTAAAATACGCTTCTGATCAAATAAGATTTAATAAATCAAGTCAAGATTGTTAGACCGACATGCTGCTTTTTCCATTTATTATTCTTTTCAGGATCAGTCGTAGTCTTACTAACTTTACCGACGGTATGGACGAATTTTTTACTTCATCCGAACGTGTAAAAGACCTTAGTCGCACTTAAAAGCCGAGTACTCTACCATTGAGTTAGCAACCCTTATTTGCTATTTGGAGAGATACAATAGAAGTAGAATACAATAGAAGTAGAATATTAAATAATACCGTATGAAGAAACTTATATGATATTTGAACAATCGTTGTCAGGAATAAATAGAATCTATTGAACAAATAGAGGATAAAGGATCTAGAATTTATCCTCTACAAATTCTAGAATCAAATAACTTAATCTATAGATTAAGTTATTTATGATCCGTTAGATTAAGTTATTTATGATCCGTCAAACGAATTCACGATGATTAAAAAGAGAAGATGATTCAAAAAATAATGAATGGTGGACCTAATAAATAGAATCTATTCTATTTATTATGAATTCTATTGGCACAATGCGCTATTGTCAATGTTGGAATAGACACTTTTTTTCTTTAATTGTTGGATTGGCACTACATTAAGACGAAAATATAAAATAATTTATTAGACACACTAATAGAGGATCATACGCTTATCTATGAATGATAGTAAGAAAAAAACAAAATTTAATTTTATTATTCGTTAAAAATTATATTAAACTTCCAAGTTTTCCATAGGAAGTTAGTTCCTTATTTCATTTGATTCGGTTCTTTCATACGTTACATGTTTTATCATTCTCGGTTGAACGACTCAAATCTTTATTATTTCCATATCCAAAACTGAAAATTTCTAAGCTGCCTACGTATATAGCGTCGCAGGGCATTAATATACATGAAATTTGCATATAATAAGAGGAAAAAAAAAGGATAATAAGAAAACAACCATGACACGAAACTTGAATAATATAGAAATCTCATGTAATTTAAATTTATTGAGAAATTTATTGGACCTAGACGTAGTCGCATGACTTATCTCCCCTTTTTTTATTTATTTTATTAATTAAAAAGCGTGTTTAAAACGAAACATTTTTGCCCTCAGAAAAATACCATGAACAGTTCCTGTAGGTTGAGCTCCTAATTCGAGGAAATTTACAATAGTAACATAAAATAAGCGAGTTTCATACTTATTCATTGGATCATAAAATAAAGACCGAATTCCTGGATAGCTCTTCCTTTTCTTCGAGACTTAGCATCAATTGCTACAATTCGATAGGTAACTCATTGAGTTAGATCGACAAAAGAACCCCCCTACCCCCCCCCTCGAAAACATACATTTCGCTATTCTCTTTTCCACGTTCAGCAATAGAACTGATTAATCTTTGTAGAATTGGGATCTAGTTTTTCCCAAAATTGATCTGATCATTTTTTGAACTCGATGTAGACTTACAAAATAATTATAGCTCATTTAGAACATTTACACTAACCCTAGATTCTATCCCCTAATTTATATATCCTTTCTGGTTAAACTCCGCATATCTTTTTAAGGAGATAAATGTTGAGCTAAGAACATCTTCGAATCGAAAATGGCAGATGTCATAATACACAGAACCAATCATGTCGGTTCAAGTAGAACGTTGCTTTCTACCACATCGTTTTAGACAGACAAATTATTATAATAAAGGTGGGTATCTGATCCAAAATCGATATGTAATTATGAATAGTCATGAATTCATACATTTTTGTAATAACATTAGTTCATTATCCTAGCTAGCTATTGAACGCTTCTTTAGCTGCGTACATTACTTCGACAGTAATGGTTTCAATGCCCTTTTGTCGTGCTAATTTCTCAGTATTTATTTTTACCTTTTCTCTAACAAAACGGGGGATTTTACTTAATTCTAGTCGACTTTCAGGATTCCAAATTAGGCCTGTATCCGTGGATAATGATTTAGTTATTACTTCTTTAGTATCATGCCCACCAAAAATATCTAGAAGATGGTCCTCCATACCCAAAGCAAATGAGTTATAAACTAGATCAGCTATTTGATTAGTACCTTCGTAACCTAGGAAGGGTCGGTATCCCAAGGGAAAATTTTGTATATGAACTGGTGCAGAAATAACTCCACAAGGAATATCAAGACGTTTACCAATATGACGTTCCATTTGAGTACCAAATATTGCAGATGGTTCCATCTGAGCGATCATATCTCCTACTTCAGCATGATCATCTGTGATAAGTATTTCATCACAGAAACCTTGAATTTGCTCTTTGAACCATTCCGCATCGTGTTTGCAATAAGTACCCGAACAACTCACACGAATTCCCATTTCTCGAGCAAGTATCTTAGTTATTGAAGCAGCATGAGTTGCATCACCAAAAACGACTGTTTCTTTCCCCGTCAAATTCTGACAATCAATAGATCTTGAAAACCAAGCAGCTTGGGAAACAAATCGAGTTTGTCCGTCGATATAATGTTCATAATCAACTCTTTTAATCGATGAACTAAGAGTTAAGGTATTCACATTTTTTTGAATTTGGCGGATCCACTCAGCCATATCCACAGCCCCCATAGGGGCTGTGGATATGTAAGGCATTCCATATTCTTTATTCAAATACATCGCTGTCATTAAGCCCACTTCACGATAAGGAATTAGATTGAACCAAGCTTTTGGTAAATTTTTAAGATCTTCTACAGATCCTCCTTCAGGAATTATTTGATTAATTTCGATGTCCAGATCTCGTAACAAACGTCTCAACTCACGACAATCGTGTTGATTATGAAAACCCAATGTAAAAATTCCAATTATATTGACAGAAGGCGCATTTGTCAGGAATTGATCCAATTTTTCTTGTCTATAGCATCTATCTAATCTATCTAAATAATATCGAACTACCTGTTCCAAAGTTCTATCCGCTGCCTGAATTTCATTCACTTGATAATGATCCACATCCGCAAAAATGACGTTGGAATCAGAAATTATGGATGCTCTATACACAAAGTTTTGTAAATCCTCTTGCAAAATACTAGAGGTACATGTAGGTGTCAATATAATAAGATCGGGACGTTCCTCCTTATCTTTCCGGAGAATATTATCCACAACTCTTTCTTGAGATCCATGTGCTAATACATGACGATCTACTATGCTAGCACTTGCAGCAGTAAAATCTCTTTCGCGTTCTAACATAGAACGCATTACATTAAAATAATCATCTCCTAGAGGAGCATGCATAATGGCATGCACATTTTTGAAGGAACTAGCTACTCGTAGAGTTCCAATATGAGCAGGACCAGCATACATCCAATAGGCTAATTTCATAAATTATAAATTAGCCTTTTTAAAATTTGATTTGTGTTCCTATCCTACACCACAAAAATATACCTTTCCATATTTATGCCTTATTATATTTCCCTTCCATAAGTATAGTCTATGAAATGATGAGAAATAAGAAGAAAGTATAAATTAAATTGGATTTACCATTCTTATTTATTTTAAATATTACTATTTGTCCCATCTGGGACGAAAGGATTCGAACCTTCGCAATACCAGGACCAAAACCTGTTGCCTTACCGCTTGGCCACGCCCCATTCTTATATGATGATGCATATCAGATTATATATCTTGTTTATATATTCAAACAAGGTTCCATTCTAATCTGAATTGTATTCTTCTTGTATTATTCTAATTAGATTAATTAGATTTCTTATATGGAATATCCATTGTATATTTATTAATAGCTTCGATTTCGAAGAGATCTCTGAATTTCACACCAATAAGGATGTGGTTACATCCTCCATTGATGTAAGCCTGCTTAGCTCAGAGGTTAGAGCATCGCACTTGTAATGCGACGGTCATCGGTTCGATCCCGATAGAAGGCTCTTTTTCATTCTTTTAATTATTAAGCATGTTTTGTTAAGATCTATAAAATAGGGAGAAGACTCTTCCTTTTATGATCGTCAGTCCACCGAGTCTATCATGGCATAATATGTTTCTGTTTCAACTAGAAACTAAATGAATGATTGGAACATATTTTATTGGACCTCTCCAATACAAAATGAAAAGAAAAAGTGTCGTTCTCTATATAAAATATATAATTTTATTATTCGTACTGTTTATACTATTCCTCTTTCCAGCATTATTTGTTCATTTTGTGTCGTGAAATAAGGAGTTTTTATGTCCCGTTATCGCGGACCTCGTTTAAAAATAATAAATCGTCTAAAAACTTTACCAGGACTCAGTAAGAAAAAACCCAACAGAATTGAAGAGCCTAGGACGAAAAAACATCATAAATCTCCTAAACCTTCTAAATATCCTATCCGCCTAAAAGAAAAACAAAGAGTACGTTTTCATTACGGACTTACAGAGCGACAATTACTTCAATATGCTCGTATTGCTAGAAGATCCAAGGGATCAACGGGTCAGGTGCTATTGCAATTACTTGAAATGCGTTTGGATAACATTATTTTTCGATTGGGAATGGCGCTTACCATTCCTGGAGCCAGACAATTAGTAAGCCATAGACATATCCTGGTCAATGATCGTATAGTAGATATACCAAGTTATCGTTGCAAACCCCAAGATTTAATTTCTATAAAAGATCAACAAAGATCGAGAAATATAATTAATAACAATATAGATCTTTCCCAGAGGGATAAAATGAGGGTACCAAACCATTTGAATCTTTTAAAAAAAAAGTCACAATATATTGGATTAGTTAAAAAAATAATAGATAGTAAACGAATCAGTTTGAAGATTAATGAATTATTAGTCGTAGAATATTATTCCTGTCGAATTTAAATTGAGAATGAAAAGGAGGGATTCGATTCATGCACATCTGTCTCTCTGTACGTTACATAACAATGTTATTTTCCTTTCCCATACCAATATTTGTTTTATTTACTTTATTTACTCTGTCACGTAAATACAACGGGGTTGCGGGATGATGAGATCATCCTATTGAGTGGGTTGGGAGAAAACGATAGAAAGAATAAGGTTAATATACGGAATATTTCCGATCAGAAGGAAATCCATTTAATTATGCTATTGTGCGTCGGAAAATCATTTTATTCATGGGATCATTTCTATATGAGGAATGAAGGAAATTCTAAAATTTATAATTGACTATGCCTAGATCTCAGAGAAATGACAATTTTATCGATAAGACCTTCACAATTGTAGCGGATATCTTATTGCAAATAATCCCAATGGCTTCAGGGGAAAAAGAGGCATTCACCTATTACAGAGATGGTGTGATTTGATACTTTTTTTTTATTTCTGTCTTTATCGTTTCAGGGAATGGCGGAATATTGAGTCAATGAAAACTTACGCTTAGTGAAAGTGAGTGAAATATAACAATTCTTTCTGTCGTGTATCCCCGATTGATGCAGCCTTAGATGCTTTTATCTTCTGATATTACTAGTATCAAGCGAAAGGTTAAACCTATGTGTGTAATAGGTTCTAATGGTCAAACCTATCTGATAGGCACGCATAGGGGAAAAAGCACTACGTGTGGGAATCGACAACACAAACGCTTCGTTATCATAAACATGACCCTTTAAGGGCTAGTGAAAATGGTTGAGACAACAAACATCCATCTCGTTTGTACTTCGGATACCGTTAGAACCATCGGAGATTGTTGAAGTGAATAATCCCCGTAAAATACAATGCGTTAAGGACAAAGAAAGTGTTGGAGGTTCTGTTTTTAAGTGCTAAAATCCTTGGTATTAAAAAAAGAGTCTTTGCAAGAAGGATGGCTAGAGATTAATAAGAAATACACTAGCTCCTGTTAATTCATAATATGGGCTAAGACCGATTCAACGGATTACTTTCCTTATTATGTAAAAAAAGGAGGAGCCGTATGAGGTTAAAATCTCATGTACGGTTTTGGAACGGAGATCATTTCAATTGAATGAACGACCGTAACGGATGTCAGCTCAATCCGAAGGGGAATATGCGGAAGCTTTACAAAATTATTATGAAGCCATGCGATTGGAAATCGACCCTTACGACCGAAGTTACATACTATATAATATAGGTCTTATCCACACGAGTAATGGGGAACATACTAAAGCTTTGGAATATTATTTCCAGGCATTAGAACGAAACCCGTCTTTACCACAAGCTCTTAATAATACGGCCTTGATCTGTCATTACGTGCGGCTATCTGTACTATAGAATGAATTCGTTTAGAACTACGGAGAAGAACAAAAGAAGAGACTTTCTACATATGCATCGTCCAAAGGACGGTTTTTATCAGCTGTAGTCAAAAGAATATCCCTCATAGGAGCCCAAATATGAATGGATAAATAGAGCCTCAATATTCCATGGATAAAAAATAATTTAATCATTTAAATTGATGGGAAAGCACCATAAAGATCAATTATTGAAAGTTGGGACTGATACGATCAAATCTGCTCACTGACAAATCAACTTATGTAATATAGTTGATTTACTAGGCTATTGAGCAACGGTGTAGCATCAGATCCTAAAGATGTTAAGTACTCTCCTACAAGTTGCAGATGGAAAGTACTATTTTCAATTTCTATACAGAACATAGATAGTTACCCCTTAAAAAGACTTCTATCCGGATAATCTGAAGTAGATCTCGTTGTTTCTATATTCATCTTTATGAGGGTGGGAGAAAAGATAAAACCTGATCATTTATCGAAAGTATCGAAAGTGAAGTTTGAAACTCATGTCATTGACCCTTTCTGTTATTTCGGTTAACCTGAACTTATTCCCTATCTTCTAGTTTGGAAGTTTGGGTAAAGGACTAAAAAATATTGAACTGAGCCGTATGAGGTGGGAAACTCTCAAGTACGGTTCTAAGGGAAGAAGACTTTTCTAAGTTGACCTATCCCGACCGAGGAGAACAGGCCATTCGACAAGGAGATCCTGAAATTGCGGAGGTTTGGTTCGATCAAGCTGCTGAGTATTGGAAACAAGCTATAGCGCTTGCTCCAAGCAATTATATCGAAGCACAAAATTGGTTAAAGATTACGGGACGTTTTGGAGAATGAAAATATATTGATTACCATATAATCGTCAGAATTATGAAAGATTTTCTACATCCAGGATAAATTAATGTCTCATACTATTCGATCGAATTAGCTCCTCTTATTGAGTTGTCATTTTAGACATAATTATATTGACAATATAACAAAGAATACCTTTTATGGATCGTTAATGAAAGAGATCTTTTGAATAGGGTTAAATCCCGTCCGGAGATATAAATATTGATTTATTAAAGATCTATTAATATTTTGAATAATTCAAAACTTTTCTGATTCATAAATGTGATCTAGGACATAAATCTGGATATGAAGATAATAATGATATTACAAATTACACCAATAAAATTATTTTTCCCACCCAATGAAAAAGCTTTACCATATCGTAACGGTCCATTGAGCACCTGTGGGATATGTCATAATAAATTGGAACACCTGCCTCAGAGCGACTTCCGTATAATAGTCGCTCCAGTCCTGAACTAGGAAATAAAGAGAGGAACGAGTTGAAAACATATAAATTCGTTCGGCGGGTTTTTTCTCATGTCTCGTCTGGAAAGAGGAGAACTCAATGATCATTCGTTCACCGGAACCAGAAGTAAAGATTGTTGTGGAGAGGGATCCTATTAAAACATCTTTTGAAAAATGGGCTAAACCCGGTCATTTCTCAAAGACACTATCTAAGGGACCTAATACTACCACTTGGATCTGGAACCTACATGCTGATGCTCACGATTTTGATAGCCATACTAATGATTTGGAAGAGATCTCTCGCAAAGTATTTAGTGCTCATTTTGGTCAACTAGCCGTCATATTTATTTGGCTAAGTGGGATGTATTTTCACGGCGCTCGTTTCTCCAATTATGAAGCATGGCTGGGTGATCCTACTCACATCAAACCCAGTGCTCAGGTAGTTTGGCCAATAGTAGGTCAAGAAATTTTGAATGGAGATGTAGGTGGAGGTTTTCGAGGAATACAAATAACCTCTGGATTCTTCCAGATTTGGCGAGCATCCGGAATAACTAGTGAATTACAACTTTACTGCACCGCAATTGGTGCATTGATCTTTGCAGCGTTAATGCTTTTTGCTGGTTGGTTTCATTATCACAAAGCTGCTCCAAAATTGACTTGGTTCCAAGATGTAGAATCAATGTTGAACCACCATTTATCAGGGTTATTAGGACTTGGGTCTCTATCTTGGGCAGGACACCAAGTACACGTTTCTTTACCTATTAACCAACTCCTAGATGCTGGAGTGGACCCTAAAGAGATACCACTTCCTCATGAATTTATTTCAAATCGTGAGCTTTTAGCTCAACTTTATCCCAGTTTTGCTGAGGGGTTGACCCCATTTTTCACCCTAAATTGGTCGAAATATTCAGAATTTTTGACTTTTCGTGGAGGACTAAATCCGGTAACGGGGGGTCTATGGCTGACCGATACTGCACATCACCATTTGGCTATTGCAGTTCTCTTTCTGATTGCTGGTCATATGTATAGGACTAATTGGGGTATTGGCCATAACCTCAAGGAAATTTTGGAAGCTCATAAAGGTCCATTTACAGGGGAGGGTCATAGAGGTCTTTACGAGATCTTAACCACCTCATGGCATGCTCAATTAGCTCTTAACCTAGCTATGTTAGGTTCTTTAACTATTGTCGTAGCTCACCACATGTATTCTATGCCCCCCTATCCGTATCTAGCTATTGACTATGGTACCCAACTCTCTCTGTTCACGCACCACATGTGGATTGGTGGATTTCTCATAGTTGGCGCTGCTGCACATGCAGCTATTTTTATGGTAAGAGACTATGACCCGACTACTCAATACAACAATCTTTTGGATCGTGTTTTGAGACATCGTGATACAATTGTATCACATCTCAACTGGGCATGTATATTCTTAGGCTTCCATAGTTTTGGTCTGTATATTCATAATGATACTATGAGTGCTTTAGGACGTCCTCAAGATATGTTTTCAGATACTGCTATACAATTACAACCTATCTTTGCTCAATGGATACAAAATACTCATGCCTCGGCTCCTAGTTTGACAGCTCCTGATGCAATAGCAAGCACCAGCTTAACCTGGGGAGGTGGTGATTTGGTAGCAGTAGGTGCCAAAGTGGCTTTGTTACCTATTCCATTAGGAACTGCAGATTTTTTAGTGCACCATATTCATGCATTTACTATCCATGTGACTGTACTAATACTACTTAAGGGTGTCTTATTTGCCCGTAGCTCTCGTTTAATACCTGATAAAGTAAATCTTGGTTTTCGTTTTCCCTGCGATGGGCCTGGGAGAGGAGGAACATGTCAAGTATCTGCCTGGGATCATGTCTTCCTAGGTTTATTTTGGATGTACAATGCAATTTCGGTAGTAATATTCCATTTCAGCTGGAAAATGCAGTCCGATGTTTGGGGTAGTATAAGTGATCAGGGAGTAGTAACTCATATTACAGGAGGCAACTTTGCACAGAGTTCCATTACAATTAACGGGTGGCTCCGTGACTTTCTATGGGCACAAGCCTCTCAAGTAATCCAATCTTACGGTTCTTCATTATCTGCATATGGTCTTTTATTTTTAGGTGCTCATTTCGTTTGGGCCTTTAGTCTAATGTTCCTATTCAGTGGTCGTGGGTATTGGCAAGAACTGATTGAATCTATTGTTTGGGCCCATAACAAATTAAAGGTTGCTCCTGCTATCCAGCCCAGAGCCTTGAGTATTGTCCAAGGACGTGCTGTAGGAGTAACTCATTACCTTCTGGGTGGAATCGCCACAACATGGGCGTTCTTCCTAGCAAGAATTATTGCAGTAGGATAATGGCTAGGAGGATTTGAAAAGCATTATGGCATCAAGATTTCCAAAGTTCAGCCAAGGCTTGGCCCAGGACCCAACTACTCGTCGTATTTGGTTTGGTATTGCTACTGCACATGACTTTGAAAGTCATGATGATATTACCGAAGAACGCCTTTATCAGAAGATTTTTGCTTCTCACTTTGGTCAGTTAGCTATAATCTTTTTGTGGACCTCTGGTAATTTATTCCACGTGGCTTGGCAAGGCAATTTCGAAGCATGGGTCCACGACCCCTTACATGTAAGACCTATTGCTCATGCAATTTGGGATCCTCATTTTGGTCAACCAGCCGTAGAAGCCTTTACCCGAGGAGGCGCCCCCGGTCCGGTCAATATTGCTTATTCTGGTGTTTATCAGTGGTGGTATACAATTGGCTTACGCACTAATGAAGATCTTTATACCGGAGCTCTTTTCTTGCTATTTCTTTCTTCTATCTTTTTAATAGCGGGTCGGTTGCATTTACAACCTCAATGGAAACCAAGTGTTTCATGGTTTAAAAATGCCGAATCTCGTCTCAATCATCATTTGTCTGGGCTCTTCGGAGTCAGTTCTTTGGCTTGGACGGGACATTTAATTCATGTCGCTATTCCTGAATCAAGGGGGGAACACATAAGATGGGATAATTTCTTGAATGTATTACCGTATCCCCAAGGTTTAGAACCACTTTTTACAGGTCAGTGGAATCTTTATGCTCAAAATCCTGATTCTAGTAATCATTTTTTTGGTACCTCTCAAGGGTCGGGAACTGCGATCCTAACTCTTCTTGGAGGATTCCACCCACAAACTCAAAGTTTATGGCTAACTGATATTGCTCATCATCATTTAGCTATTGCATTTGTCTTTTTTATTGCTGGTCATATGTATAGAACCAACTTTGGGATCGGACACAGTATAAAAGATATTTTAGAAGCACATATTCCTCCGGGAGGCCTATTAGGCCGCGGACATAAGGGTCTTTATAACACAATAAATAATTCTCTTCATTTTCAATTAGGTCTTGCTCTAGCTTCTTTGGGAGTTATAACTTCTTTGGTAGCTCAACACATGTATTCTTTACCCGCCTATGCATTCATAGCACAAGACTTCACTACCCAAGCTGCATTGTATACTCATCATCAATATATTGCCGGATTCATTATGACAGGGGCGTTTGCTCATGGAGCTATATTCCTGATTAGGGATTATAATCCAGAACAGAATAAGGATAATGTATTGGCGAGAATGTTGGAGCATAAGGAAGCTATAATATCTCATTTGAGTTGGGCTAGTTTATTCCTAGGTTTTCATACCTTGGGACTTTATGTTCATAACGATGTTATGCTTGCTTTTGGTACTCCAGAAAAACAGATCTTGATCGAGCCTATATTTGCTCAGTGGATACAATCTGCTCATGGTAAGACTTTATATGGTTTTGATGTACTCTTATCTTCAGCAAATGATCCAGCATTCAATGCTGGTAAAAGCATATGGTTACCTGGTTGGTTGAATGCTATTAACGATAATAAAAATTCACTGTTCTTAACAATTGGTCCTGGAGACTTTTTGGTTCATCATGCTATTGCTCTAGGTTTGCATACAACTACATTGATTTTAGTAAAAGGTGCTTTAGATGCGCGTGGTTCCAAGTTAATGCCTGATAAGAAAGATTTTGGTTATAGTTTTCCTTGCGATGGTCCGGGACGGGGTGGTACTTGCGATATTTCGGCCTGGGATGCTTTTTATTTGGCAGTTTTTTGGATGTTGAATACCATTGGATGGGTTACTTTCTATTGGCATTGGAAGCATATCACCTTATGGCAGGGGAATGTTGCGCAATTTAATGAATCTTCCACTTATTTAATGGGATGGTCAAGAGATTATCTTTGGTTAAACTCTTCACAACTTATTAATGGATACAATCCTTTTGGTATGAACAGTTTATCTGTCTGGGCGTGGATGTTCTTATTCGGGCATCTTGTTTGGGCTACTGGATTTATGTTTCTTATTTCCTGGCGTGGATATTGGCAGGAACTTATTGAAACTCTCGCATGGGCCCATGAACGCACACCTTTGGCCAATTTAGTTCGATGGAGGGACAAGCCGGTAGCTCTTTCCATCGTTCAAGCACGATTAGTTGGATTAGCTCACTTTTCCGTAGGTTATATATTTACCTATGCAGCTTTCTTAATTGCCTCTACATCAGGCAAATTTGGTTAATTCTTTTCAATTTGAGGAGATATATAGATTATAAATCTAATCTCTCTGTATTTAAAATAACGAGTAATACACGTAATACTTATCCATCTAAAATTTGATCTATATTTTGATTCCTCGATAAAAATTGACTGAATAATTATGGCAAGAAAAAGTCTCATTGAAAGAGAGAAAAAGAAACAAAGATTGGAAAGGAAATATAATTTCCTTCGTCAATCTTTGAAAAAAGAGATGAGCGAAGTATCATCATTAGATGAGAAAATGAAAATTTATATAAAATTACAATCTTCACCACGTAATAGTGCACCTACACGTCTTCGTCGACGTTGTTTGACGACTGGAAGACCTAGAGCTAACTATCGAGATTTTGAGTTGTCCGGATATATAATCCGTGAGATGGCTCACGCATGTTTGTTGGCTGGGGTAACAAAATCGAGTTGGTAGGAGGAAAAAAAGATTCGTTCTTTAAGGTTATTGTGATGATAGAAAAGTCCTTCCCTATATAGGGAGGGATAATATCATTTCTCAGGGGTTGCTCAATACACCTATTTTTTGCTATTATAGTAAAGGTCATATGAAAGGATAGCGCGGAGTAGAGCAGTTTGGTAGCTCGCAAGGCTCATAACCTTGAAGTCACGGGTTCAAATCCCGTCTCCGCTAAAAATACAATAAGCTTCCATTCTTAATTCCCTGGAGAATGGTTTGATAAACCAGGAAAAGATATGACCAAACCAATAATTATTCCTTGTTAGGATTTCATCCTCCAGATGGGCGGGTAGCGGGAATCGAACCCGCATCTTATCCTTGGCAAGGATAAATTTTATCCATTAAACAATACCCGCATTTGACTCGTTATAGGGATAATATAATATATATCCCTATATATTACCACTTCTATGTGGGTACATACTTTATGATTATAAGTATATTGATTAATACTACCAATAATAAACTAAACCCTCCCCTTTAATTTAGTTTCTTGGTATTTTTAGGAAATGCCCTTGCGAACTATTAATGCCCTACGGAAAGGGGAGGGAGGGTTTCAACCCAAAAGATCTTAAAACATATCTAAGATATAAAAGAATTCAGAATACCTACTAAAAAGACTGATCCAATCCATAAGGATATTCCTGAAAATAGCACATTTTTGCTACTTGACCAACCAGTAGGAGAGGCAAGTGCGACAGGTACACCAATCACTAGGAGAAATGAAATTGCAATTAATGCAAACACAGACGATTGGAAAGCAATAGTCATTGTTGTGATCTTAAAAGCTTTCAACAGATTCAATAGACTATACCATTCGATCCCCATCCGGTCAAATTCTGCATCAAATGCACTACGGATTTTCATTGATCATAATTGAATTAATTATTATCTGTCGGAGTAAAATAGGACCAGTTGGCCTCGTCCGGGAGAGATGGCCGAGTGGTTGATGGCTCCGGTCTTGAAAACCGGTATAGTTTTAAAAACTATCGAGGGTTCGAATCCCTCTCTCTCCTTTTGTTCGATTAAACAATCGATCTTATCAGATCAGTAGCAAAAAAAGGCTCGGCTATATAGCCGAGCAATAAGGACTCAGTTGGAAAAAAATAGCGAAGGATCCCGCTATCCCGTCTCCCAACATGGTAAATGAAATTAAATTAGATGAATTATGATTTTATCTAGTTTATTTTATCGTTTAATTAAGAGGGGTCATGGAAAGAACAGGTTCAAAATCACGATCAATTCCTTTCTCAAATCCTGCTGCAGCTGCGCGAGCTCTTCCTGCATGCCACAAATGACCCACGAAAAAGAAAAATCCTAGAACAAAATGAGAGGTGGCTAACCAACTTCGGGGTGATACATAATTCACCGCATTAATCTCGGTAGCTACACCACCCACAGAATTTAAAGAACCTAAAGGAGCATGAGTCATATATTCCGCTGAACGTCGTTCTTGCCAGGGTTGTATGTCCTTTTTCAACTTACTCAGGTCCAAACCATTAGGACCCCTTAGAGGTTCCAACCAGGGAGCACGAAGATCCCAAAAACGCATTGTTTCTCCTCCGAAGATAATTTCTCCAGTAGGAGAACGCATTAGATATTTACCTAAACCAGTAGGCCCCTGGGCAGACCCTACACTAGCTCCAAGACGTTGATCTCTAACTAGAAAAGTAAATGCTTGAGCTTGAGACGCCTCTGGGCCGGTTGGCCCATAGAATTCACTGGGATAAGCTGTATTGTTAAACCAAACAAAACAACAAGCAATGAAACCAAAGATAGAAAGAGCAGCTAAACTATAGGACAAGTAAGCTTCTCCTGACCATACAAACGCACGACGAGCCCATGCAAAAGGTTTTGTTAAGATGTGCCAGATACCACCGAAAATACAAATGGAACCTAACCATACATGTCCTCCGATTATATCTTCTAGATTGTCCACGCTAACAATCCATCCCTCTCCTCCAAAAGGAGACTTGAGCAAATAACCAAATATAGCCACTGGGTTAAGCGTAAGGTTCATAATTTTTCTTACATCTCCACCGCCAGGAGCCCAGGTATCATATATGCCACCAAAATACAAAGCCTTGAAGACTAGAAGAAAAGCACCAACACCTAGCAAAATTAAGTGAATACCTAAAATTGTAGTCATTTTATTTCTATCTTTCCAGATATAACCAAAAAATGGAAAAGATTCTTCTAAAGTTTCGGGTCCGATTAGTGCGTGATAAATACCACCAAAACCTAAAACTGCAGAAGAAATTAAGTGAAGTACCCCAGATACAAAATAGGGAAAAGTGTCCACAATTTCCCCACCAGGACCGACTCCCCATCCTAAAGTAGCTAGATGGGGAAGTAAAATCAATCCTTGTTCATACATAGGCTTTTCCGATACAAAATGAGCCACTTCAAATAGATTCATTGCTCCAGCCCAGAATACAATTAATCCGGCATGAGCCACGTGAGCCCCAAGTAATTTGCCTGACAAATTGATAAGTCTGGCATTACCAGCCCACCAAGCGAAACCAGTAGTTTCTTGGTCACGACCAGCTAAAGATAGAGTTCCATTAAAGAGCGTTTCCACGGGGTAGAACCTCCTCAGGGAATATAAGGTTTTCATGAGGCTGATCTTGAGCCGCCATCCAAGCACGAATACCTTCGTTCAAGAGAATATTTTTTGTGTAGAAAGTTTCAAATTCAGGATCTTCTGCCGCACGAATCTCCTGAGAAACAAAGTCATAGGCACGTAAGTTTAGAGCTAGACCAACTACTCCAATGGCACTCATCCATAAACCGGTCACTGGCACAAATAACATGAAGAAATGTAACCAACGTTTATTGGAAAAAGCAACCCCAAAAATTTGGGACCAGAAACGGTTAGCAGTTACCATAGAATAAGTCTCTTCAGCTTGAGTTGGGTTAAAAGCACGGAACGTATTTGCACCATCACCGTCTTCGAATAAAGTATTTTCCACGGTAGCACCGTGAATAGCACATAGAAGAGCAGCACCCAATACTCCGGCAACTCCCATCATATGAAATGGATTCAAGGTCCAATTATGAAAACCTTGAAAAAAGAGGATAAATCGGAAAATAGCCGCTACACCAAAACTAGGTGCAAAAAACCAACCAGACTGGCCTAATGGATAGATCAAGAATACAGAAACAAAAACAGCAATCGGAGCAGAGAACGCAATTGCATTATAAGGTCGCAATTGTACAGATCGAGCAAGTTCAAATTGGCGTAACATGAAGCCTATTAGACCAAAAGCACCATGAAGAGCAACGAAAGTCCATAGACCACCTAATTGGCACCAACGAGTAAAATCTCCTTGTGCTTCAGGACCCCATAATAGCAGCAAAGAATGTGCTAAACTATTAGCAGGCGTAGAAACTGCGGCAGTTAAAAAATTACAACCTTCCAAATACGAACTGGCCAATCCATGAGTATACCATGAAGTCACAAAGGTTGTACCCGTGAACCATCCACCTAGGGCAAAATAAGCACAAGGAAAAAGCAATAGACCAGACCAACCCACAAAAACAAAACGGTCTCTGCGTAGCCAGTCATCCATAGTATCAAATAAAGTTTGTTCCTCTTTGGAAGACTTTCCAAGGGCTATAGTCATAGTAATCCTCCTATTTAACTATTCCGACCTTTTCCGAACACCCTATCTGATAAAATCAAAAGGTATACGCTGGTTTGTCTATCTATGGATAATTTTTCATACATCATATCCCTTTCAACAAATTATTAATTGGGTTCCGAACATTTCTTGTTGGCACAGATATTATCCGCTAAACTGAACCAATGCAATATAGGTAAATGCATGATGTTGTTTCTATTCAGTTTATTTCTGATCCTCAAATTACCTTCTGAATGGAATAAATATAAGAAGAACAACTGATGGAAAAGCAAATTAGCTTTTCTGTTCTTCCTCCCTGGTAATCACCAAATAACATTAACCACATCTATTCCATTCAATATTAGATGTCTTGAACCTAAATCCAAGATCAACAAAATCGATAGTAGTATTTTTATTGATTTAATAAGTCTCTATGTTTATTATTACTACATTATTCCTACGTAGTAAATAAGAACAACAAAAAGAATAATTCTAGCAGAGCTAGAGTAAATAAATCTATTTATTATTTTCCTTCTATTCAGAAGAATAAAAACAATGTATTTCACTATAGTGAAATATTTACAGTTCCCTTTTTTTACATTGCCCATTTCTTATCTTTTTTGATATCTGAATTCCAATCCATTTTCTACCGGTAGAATGATCAAAGTCAAATGTTTACTAAATTCATATAAGAATGTTTGGTAAATCAATGATTTGAATTAGATATTAAATCAATTGGATTCTATAGATAGGAATAAACTTATGAGTTAGAGATATATGAGTTAGAGATAAAGATATATTGACTTTCAGACTTCCATCTACATTTTTTCCCGGAGAATAAAAGATCATTAACTGTTCATTCGACAGAACATCCAATCAACAACCAAATATTAAATCATTTGAACAACTTCAAATAATTGAAAGATCCACTTTCAAAATCCCCCTCAATTTTCAATATCAGAATAGCTAATATATTCATCAGTCAATGGGTCAGGTTCACTTACTTCTCCTTCTTATTTACCTCTGCCGAAAGAAGATACAAAATTACGAAAAGGAAATAGATTATGCCTTCTTATACTATTCCTCGTCCTATAGTAGCAAGATGAAGAAAAAAAAGACTATATCTGATAAATAGTCTAGATAGCATTCTAGTTGTTCTCAATCTGCTCTATTCCGTTATACCAGATGTTGAACCTAAAATTGATAATGACAGGTATTTTTTATTGTTTTTCACAGGTTTTTTTAATTCTGTGAAAAATGAACACCGGGCGGAGCCCTTTATCGGGCTTGAACCGATGACTTACGCCTTACCATGGCGTTACTCTACCACTGAGTTAAAAGTGCTTTTGATCATGAAATGATCAATGGCTAAGTCGACTACATATCGGGTATATATTGTAATAATATAAATGGATCCACATAGAATATCAATGTGAATATAGATAGATCTAAATCTATTGATTTATCAATATTGTTCGAGGACCGATCCTGTTTCAATCATGTCAATTAGTACTATTGACCCATTAGGTATTCGATTGAATTCTTCGACTTTGTTATATGTTATAGAAAGGGTGAGATTTATACCCTAAAATTGTGTTGACCTATTATTAAATTCGAATTGATTAGACTGCGTGGCTGTGAGATGACTCTCTTATTGGTCTGTCTGTTTATCACTTAGATTTACGCATAAGATTGTTTCGATCTGAGATAGAAATCGGCATCTACGATATTTCGTAAATAACAATATCCGATTGTTTGTGCCCATCTGGAAACACACGCACTGTATAATAAGTGTTGGTTCAGAGGACCAAACATCTATATCGCTTCACTACGGGTTCCGCGAGCGAATCTCCGTAAACTTTGAATCAAATTAGCATTCGGTTCAAAAGAAAGGGCTATAAATTCCGTTATACATTGAATTGGGGGATCTCGTACGCAATATTGCTAGGAAGAGGCATTTTCTAAACTAAATAAAATATTTTATTTTCCATCATTGTTCCACCTTTTGATTCAACGTAATAGATATATCCGTAGCAATGCCCCAATATTTTTGGGCTTTAAACTAAAGCTATAAGGATATAAAAGCAAAGCCTCTTTTGAGTTTTGAAGCTTTATTTAATATAGAATAAATGTTTTTAAATCACTAAAAAAAAAGATTATTTTTGTTTCATATTCTTGACAATTTCCTAGGGATTTTGATATTATGATAATAAGTGGGCCCCTATCGTCTAGTGGCCCAGGACATCTCTCTTTCAAGGAGGCAACGGGGATTCGATTTCCCCTAGGGGTACTATGCTAGAAAAGTCATTAGGAGACCTACCTAATAAGTATTCTAATGACTTTCCATTTTTTGTTACTGGGTCGATGCCCGAGTGGCTAATGGGGACGGACTGTAAATCCGTTGGCAATATGCTTACGCTGGTTCAAATCCAGCTCGGCCCAATACCAATGAATATCATAGATTGATATTCATTGTCATCTAATCGATGACAAGGTATATATTAATACCCAATATAGAAAGAAAAGAAACGAACAGATACTTTCATAATTAAAGGAAAGGGTTAAATCTTTTATTTGACCGGCACTAATAAAAAATAAATTCCTATTAGAGAGTAATAAGTTAACTGTACCTACTGGGATTGTAGTTCAATTGGTTAGAGTACCGCCCTGTCAAGACGGAAGTTGCGGGTTCGAGCCCCGTCAGTCCCGGTCCAATAAATTTACCAATTCTTCGGTCGATCCCCACTTCAGAGAAGTACAAAAAAGGGAAAATTGGGTAGACTAGATACATCTACTAAGGATTCTATAGATGTATCTATATCTGGTTATTTCAACCAATAACCAATTCATTGGTTAATTCTGCCAACATTTCGATGAATAACATTGAATTATCATATCCAAAATAAATCCTATTTTTTTCTTGAGATAGAAAAAAGGGTTTCGTAGATCTGTGTTAGGAAGGATAATGTAAGTATAAGTACAACCATTTTTTTAGAAACGAGAATACTATTTATAAAAATAAAAAAGATCCCTTTTTTTTAATTATAAAATAAGGATTGGATTATATTTGTAAAATAAGGATTGGATTATATTTGTAAAATAAGGATTGGATTGTATTTGGTTTGACTATACAAATAGTTGCCCATTTTAGGGTCATGGGCAATCGAATAGTATGAAACTATTCATTTCATATTTTTAGTTATCGGTGAGAATTACAAGACAAATCAGTGGGATTTTCACAGGGGTATCCTTTCCCCCCCCTTTTTTTTTAGTTGTAGTTACCCCGACTTTTGCAATTTTTGATGTATAATCAGATGCAAGCTTGGGCATCTTTCCCAACGGAATCAATAGAATTAAAATTAATTGTCTCTTTCTCGATGAGAAAGTTTGCATTTGCATTCCATAACTTTTGGAGTCAACTTGTGCGGCTCTAGGTCATATTACCAATATAGCCGAATAAAATTCGATTTTAAATGTTTATATTATCAACTATTGTTTATATAATAGGAAAGTGGAAAATTTCCACTTTGCACTATCCTGATTAGTTCCAATATAATTAATTATATTAATTATTAATAATAATTATTTTTTTATAGAGGGATTCATATGGATATAGTCGATATCGCTTGGGCTGCTCTAATGGTAGTTTTTACGTTTTCTATTTCACTCGTAGTATGGGGTAGAAGTGGACTTTAATAAGACTAATAGTCTCCTTCTAATTTTACTAATTGAATTGAGAACAATTATTGAGATGAAAATTTTGTATTTGTATATTTATTAATGATCTATTAATATTGAATGATCAATGATATTATCAAAATCAAATATTTATGAAATAAAATCGGATATGCATAAAGGAATGCATCCTTTACCCTCGTATTTTCGTATTTTTTTAATACGAAAATACTGGATATTTATCCATATCCGAAGTACTATATGTACTTTTAAGTAGGTCTATTCAGAACTAGACCTATGTTCTGTCTACATAAAATTCCTTTTTCCAAGGGCATATAATAAAAAGATTGTGATTAGCCTTGTTTTTACCAGGTCCTTATCCCATATTCAAGGACCCCATGGTCCAAGGGCTATTAGATCTAATAATCTAATATCTGTGTAGAAGAAGTAGTACAAAAGAAAAGTTAAAGGAAGGTTTTTCTTTTACTTTGTACTACTTCTTTTCCAAATCAATTTCTACTCCTTAATACGACCTTTATTCCCTTTTTTTTACTGATGATCTATAACTAGAATTGATTTAGTTATCAGTAATCACTGACTTGATGATACAAGTCAATTACTTTGACTCACCGTTTTGACGTAAATGATAACTAAAAAAGCAGTAGGGACCGAAATGAACAATGCAACAGCAATAAATGCGAGGATATTTACTTCCATGATTTATTTTCCCTTCGTTTTAAAATAACTCGAGATTTGATCTCATAGAGTAGAGATTAGTCTACTTTTTACCAAAACCCAAAAAGAGGAATCAGAATCCCTAGAGTATTACTTCGTATTTTTTATTCAATAAAAATTAAATAGTATAACATACTATGTTCTCTTATTCATACCGAATCTAGTAATTCGATTCCTAATTAATCCCACCGGAACTATTCATATAGTTCCATAAGTTTTACTTATACAAGTAAATTTTATCGCTAAGTATTGGATATGCAAATATATAAAGTATAAATATTTTTGTTTGATCAAATCTTTGTCTCGATCAAATATTGCGAAGTTGATATTTGATCTGAATTGCCCCGGGGCAGAGAAATATTCTAAATACTTCTCTGATGAAGTATATAGCTTCATAACTAGGAATTCCCTGGTAGTACGTCCTAATAGGGATATACTGTTGGTAATCGATCTTACCACATTTCTTTCACTTTATTTACCCTAACAAGGCGACACCCGGATTTGAACTGGGGATGGGGGATTTGCAGTCCCCTGCCTTACCACTTGGCTATGTCGCCATCCCCAGATCAATTAGATCTTGATTTGGGGGATTTTGAGTCCCCTGCTTTATCACTCGATTATTTCGTAGGGGGATTTGAAGTCCCCCTTTCAAAAAGGTAAGGTATTGGAGGGATTAAAAGTCCTTTATTAAGGTAAGGGATTTGCAGTCCCCTTTAAGGTAAGGGATTTAAAGTCCCCTTTAAAACAGATTTAATAAGGGATTTGAAAGTCCCTTATTAAGGTAAGGGATTTAAAGTCCCCTTTAAAACAGATTTAATAAGGGATTTGAAAGTCCCTATTTGGACTTATAGGGAAAGAAGGTAAAATGCTTAGTTTTCGGATGTATAACTGAGCATCATACAACTTGCTTGTTTTAAGATGCCAAACATAATGCGTATAAAGATCCAATTTTCATGTTTCACTTCTCATTATAGCATAGTGAATGCACATTTGTCAACCAAAAAGGAAATAATGGCAAAATTGTTCTTTTCCCTTCATTTAATCTTATCATTTAATGTGATAATGCATTGAAATTATACCATTCGACGATAAGTAATCCGCCCTGTTTTAACCTTTAAGAAAGATTAAAAAAAGGACCTCTCCTTTTTATTGTATATAATATATATATATATTTGTATATGGGTAGAATTTTACGGGATATAATTAATAAAACTACATGGCAATTTTTGTCGTATTTATTCGTATAGATCAATAAGGAATAAATAACGAAATTTACTTTTTATAGGAAACATCCAATGCGATTAGATGAAAATAAGGGGATATTTACAATTCCCGAATTTGGTAAAATACAACTTGAAGGATTTTGTCGTTTTATCAACCAAGGCTTAATAGAAGAACTAAATAAGTGTTCAAAATTTTATAGCCCAAATAAAGAAATTGAATTTAGGCTTTATGGGAATGAATATAAATTAGTAGAACCTTTAATTAAAGAGAGAGATGCTGTATACCTATCTGTTACATATCACTGTAAATTATATGTACCAGCAAGATTGATTCAGAGAACTCGTGGAAAGATACAGAACCAAATTATATTTTTGGGAAATATTCCTTTAATAAATTCTAAAGGAACTTTTGTAGTCAATGGAAATTACAGAGTCGTGGTCAATCAAATATTAAGAAGTCCCGGTATTTATTACACTTGGGAACGAAAAACGTTAGGAAACATTATCTATCTCGGCACTATAATTTCAGATTTGGGAGGAAGATCAAAATTAGAGATCAATATAAGCAAACAAAGGATATGGATTCATGTAAGTAGAAAGAAAAAAATATCTGTTGTACTTCTATTGTTGGCTATGGGCCTAAATCTCAAAGAGATTCTAAACGATACTCGCTATACTAATTTCAAAGCATTTATCCTTTCCGAGAATGGAACGAAGGAGTACAAGGAATGTTGCGAATGGACGAATTTTGGGAAGGAAGATGCCATTTTGGCACTTTATAAGGAACTCTACATAAGTGACGATGACCCTAAAAAATACACTTTGGAATTTTCCGATTCTATATGTGAAAAATTGCAAATAAGCTTTTTCCGAACTAAATGTTTATTAGGAAAGATTGGTCGACGAAATCCGAACAAAAAACTGAATCTTGATATACCCGAGAACGAAATTTTTTCATTACCACACGATGTATTGGCTGCTGTGGATTACCCTATTAGAGTGCAATTTGGAACGGGTACACTCGATGATATAGATCACCTACAAAATCGATCTATTCGTTCTGTAGCAGATTTATTACAAGAGCAATTAAGATTAGCTCTACATCGTTTGAAAGAAGGAATTTCAAAAACTAAATTTAAATTATATAAAAAAAAAGATCCTAAAAAAAGTTTAGTAACTCCTAAAAAATTGGCAACTTTACTCCCATTAACAGACACTTTTCAAGATTTTTTTGGTTTACATCCCTTATCACAATTTTTGGATCAAACTAATCCATTAGCAGAAATAGTTCATAGCCGAAAAGTTAGCTCTTTAGGCCCTGGAGGATTGACAAGTCGAACTGCTACTTTTCGTACAAGGGATATTCATCCTAGTCATTATGGACGTATTTGTCCTATTACGACGTCCGAAGGAATAAATGTTGGACTTATTGCATCCTTATCTATTTATGCAACGCTTAGTCATTGCGGCTCTTTACAAAGTCCATTTCATAGGATATCTGAGAGATCGAAGGAAGAACATATGGTTTATCTATTATCGGGAGAAGATGAATATTATCGGATAGCTACAGGAAATTCTCTGGCATTAAATAAAGGGGTTCCAGAGGAACAATTTACTCCAGCTCGATTTCGACAAGAATTTCTAGTTTTTGCATGGGACCAAATCCATTTCAGAAGTATTTTTCCTTCCCAATATTTTTCCGTTGGAGTTTGCCTTATTCCTTTTCTCGAACATAATGATGCGAATCGTGCTTTAATGGGTTCTAATATGCAGCGTCAAGCAGTTCCACTTGTTCAACCTGAGAAGTGCATTGTTGGAACAGGGTTAGAGGGTCAAGTAGCTCTAGATTCAGGAAGTGTAGCTATAGCTAAGGAAGGGGGAAGAATTCAGTATATTGATGCTGGAAATATAACTATCACTTCATCCGTTGTTCAAGACACTATAGGAACAGAATTGATTGTATATCAACGTTCTAATAGTAATACTTGTATACATCAAAAACCCCGAGTTCGTCAAGGGGAATATGTAAAGAGGGGACAAATTATAGCAGACAGTGCGGCTACAGTAGGGGGAGAACTTTCTTTAGGAAAAAACATCCTAGTGGCTTATATGCCATGGGAAGGATACAATTTTGAAGACGCAATACTTATTAGTGAACGTCTGGTATATGAAGATATTTTTACTTCTTTCCAGATCGTAAGATACGAAATTGGAGCTTATTGGACGAACCAAGGCCCCGAGGTAATCACTAGAGAAATACCCCATTTAGATGCTCACTTACTCCGTCATTTGGACGAAAACGGCCTTGTAATGATAGGATCTTGGATAGAAACAGGTGATGTTTTAGTGGGCAAATTAACACTTGAAGCAGAAGAAGACTCACTATTAAATACTCCAGAAGGAAGATTATTACAAGCTTTATTTGATATTAAGGCACCACCTACTGGAAAAGAAAATTGTTTTAGAGTCCCTAAAGGTGTGAGAGGCCGAGTTATCGATGTGAGATGTATAGAGGAAGAAGATTATTCTGGCGATATTGTGGAAAAAGTCCATGTATATATTTCACAAAAACGTAAAATACAAGTGGGTGATAAAGTAGCTGGAAGGCATGGTAATAAAGGTATTATTTCAAGAGTTTTGCCCATACAAGATATGCCTTATTTACAGAATGGAACACCAGTGGATATGGTATTAAATCCATTAGGGGTACCTTCACGAATGAATGTAGGACAGATCTTTGAATGTTTGCTCGGTTTAGCAGGAGAACTAATGAACAAACATTATAGAATAGCACCTTTTGACGAAAGATACGAGCGAGAAGCTTCTAGAAAACTAGTGTTTTCTGAGCTTTATAAAGCTAGCGAGCAAACAGCTAATCCATGGGTATTTGAACCTGATCATCCTGGAAAACATAGATTAATTGATGGAAGAACAGGAGAAATTTTTGAACAACCTGTTACAATAGGAATAGCTTATATATCGAAATTGTGTCATCAAGTTGCTGACAAAATTCATGCACGTTCCAGTGGACCTTATACAATGGTTACACAGCAACCTCTGAAAGGAAAATCCAACCGAGGAGGGCAACGAGTAGGAGAAATGGAAGTTTGGGCTCTAGAAGGTTTTGGTGTTGCTTATATTTTACACGAGATACTTACTTTGAAATCTGACCATATTGATGCTCGTGAAAAAGTATTTGGTGCCATTCTCACTGGAGAGCCAATGCCTAAATCTAGCACTCCTACAGAATCTTTCCGATTGCTCAGTCGAGAACTACGATCTTTAGCTCTAGAATTGAATCATACTATTCTATCTGAGAAAGACTTTCAGATAGATAGGAAGGAAGTTTGATCAAAATCAATCAAAAATTTTTTTTATGAGTGAACAGGATAAACATCAACAACTTCGAATTGGATTAGTTTCTCCCGAGCAGATTCTTGCTTGGTCTGAAAGAATTTTACCTAATGGAGAAAGAGTTGGAGAAGTGACTACAGACTATACTTTAGATTATAAAACTTATGAACCCGAAAGAGATGGGTTATTTTGTGAAAAAATCTTTGGGCCTAAGAAAAGGGGAGTTTGTGCTTGTGGAAAATCTCGAGTCATCGATAATGAAAAGGAAGACCACAAATCCAATTTTTGTGCCCAATGTGGAGTTGAACTTGTTGTGGATTCTCGAATTCGAAGATATCGAATGGGATACATTAAACTGGCATGCCCCGTTGTTCATATTTGGTATTTCAAACGGCGTCCCAGTTATATCGCGGATCTATTAGATAAAACCCGTAAAGAATTAGAAGACCTAGTATACTGCGATGTGTGACTTGATCACAAGCTCCTATTAATACAGATCCGTTAAAACTGTCATCCTATTAAATCTAATTGGGATGCCCTTAGCTCTGACACGTCCCTCGGGAAGAGTAGCATGCAGCTCAGAGATGTTGATAAAGAGGCATGAATCTAGGGTTAATATCTTGTATATTAAATTGCTAATTGGACTTCGTAAAAACACTTCTTTTCTTATAAGAATGGTTCATTTTGTTTCAGATTATCCTTTATTTCTTCGAGACCAAAAAGAATATATGGTTATAGGAGTCTATTCATCGCACATATGCTTCAAAAAGTATTGTAACCATCGAAGTAAAGCAGAAACCTACAGGATCAAATATAACGAGATATAGACAAGTAAATCCCTTATGAGTTTCAAATGAATTGAAGGTCTTTAACATTTAACAAAGAAATGTATCGTTCAAAAGGGAGGAGACTGCTCAATAATTCCGTATTTATGTTGTAATACGAATCGTAAACGAATATTTGAATGAACTTGTAACTTGAGCAAAGAGTAACTATTTTATTTAAGAGCAAAAAACATTATTATGCATAATTATTATTATGCATAATAATACAAAATTACTTTACGTTTTGTTATAGTTATATAGTTACTTGAGCCGGATGAGAGGAAACTTTCATGTCCGATTCTGAGGGGGGGAAATCCTAGAATAACCTATCCAAATGTTTGTATTACTAGGTCCATAGCTAATAAGCCAACTTTATTGCGATTTCAGGCTTCACTTAAATCTAAGTATAAATCCTGGCCAGAGATTATTGCTTATTATCTCTCTTGGGATTTTGATTTTGAGCAATTTCAAGAGAGAGAAATAGCCACTGGGGGAAAAGCTATCAGAGACCAACTAGCTGGTCTGGATTTACAAATTATTCTAGATCGTTCATATGTGGAATGGAAGAGATTGGACGAGATAATATCTATATTTTTTACGGGGACTGAGGATGTAGAACAGTATGTAGAAGAGGAGGAGGGATTGATGTATGATAAATTTAAAGAGCAAGAACTTCAAAAAAAAGAGCAAGAACTTCAAAAACTTCGAAGAAGAAAAGATCTATTGGTTAGACGCATGAGATTAGCGCAATATTTTGTTCAAGCACATATAGAACCACAATGGATGGTTTTATGCCTATTACCAGTTCTTCCTCCCGATCTGAGGCCAATGTTTCAATTAGATGAAGTTGGACTGATTAGTTCAGATCTCAATGAACTTTATCAAACAGTTATCCGTCGAAATAATCTTCTTAACGACTTCATAGATAATAGTGTATCTGCAATGGCGGATTTCTTGATTGATCAAAAGAAATTAATCCAAGAAGCCGTAGATGCACTTCTTGATAACGGCATCGGCGGACAACCAGTGAGAGATAGTCATGATAGGCCTTATAAATCGTTCTCAGATTTCATCCAAGGCAAAGAAGGAAGATTTCGTGAAAATTTACTTGGTAAACGAGTTGATTATTCAGGTCGTTCTGTTATTGTGGTAGGTCCCCTTCTCTCATTGTATCAATGTGGATTACCCCGAGAAATCGCAATAGAACTTTTTCAAGCATTTTTAATTCGTGATCTAATTGAACGACAGATTGCTCCCAATCTAAGAGCTGCTAAAATTCTAATTCAAGATAGGGGACCCATTATATGGAACGTACTTAAACAAATTATGCAAAGACATCCCATATTGTTAAATCGAGCGCCTACTTTACACAGATTAGGAATACAAGCATTTATACCTATTTTAATAGAAGAACTTGCCATTCATTTGCATCCATTGGTTTGTGCAGGATTTAATGCGGATTTTGACGGAGATCAGATGGCTGTCCACGTACCTCTATCGATGGAAGCTCAAGTAGAAGCTCGTTTACTTATGTTTTCTCATCTTAATCTTATCTCTCCAACTATAGGAGATCCTATTTGCGTACCGACTCAAGATATGCTTCTTGGACTTTATAGATCAACCCTTCAAAAAAATCAAGGTATTTATGAAAATAGGTATCACCCAAATAACTCAAAAAAGAAGATCGTTTCACCTTCGTTTTCTAGCTATGATGATGCGCTCAGAGCTTATCAACAAAAACTAATTGATTTAGACAGTCCTTTATGGCTCCGTTGGGAGAGAGATATAGATATATCTATTATTAATTCAGTAAACCGAGAAGTCCCTATCGAAGTTCAATATGAATCTTTGGGTACCTTCCACGAAATCTATGAACATTTTAGAATAAGAAAAGGTAAAATGGGAGAAATACTGAATAAATATATTCGAACAACCGTCGGTCGTTCTCGTTTTAATCGAGAAATAGAAGAAGCTATAAAAGGCGTGTGGGTTTATGATATCCAACAAGAAATGTCACTATTAAGAATCTAATGTTATTAGTCTTATGATCCTTTCATTCATGTAGAGATACAGATCAAGGAAGCCGTACGGCTTGAACCCATTGCTGAATCCTGTTCCCAAAAAGAAAAAAAATGGGAGATTTTTATTATGGCAGAACCTAATCGTTTCGAAGTGCCCTTTGAAGTGCCCTTTTATAATAAAGTTATGAATAAAACTGCTATGAAGCAGCTTATTAGCAAATTCGTAAATCAATTTGGAATGGCATATACATCACATATATTAGATCAACTCAAAACTTCAGGTTTCCAGCAAGCGACTGATGCAGCTATTTCATTAGGAATTGATGATCTTTTAACAACGCCATCTAAAGTATGGCTTATCCAAGATGCGCAGCAACAGGGTTTTGCTTCGGAAAAACATCATGATTATGGGAATGTACATGCAGTGGAAAAATTACGTCAATTGATCGAGATATGGCATGCTACCAGTGAATATTTGAGACGAGAAATGAATCCAAATTTTAGGATGACTGATCCTTTTAATCCAGTACATATGATGTCCTTCTCGGGAGCTAGAGGAAGTACATCTCAGGTTCACCAATTAGTAGGTATGAGAGGCTTAATGTCAGATCCTCACGGAAAAATCGTTGATTTACCGATTAAAGGAAATTTCCGTGAAGGACTCTCCTTAACTGAATATATTATTTCCTGTTATGGTGCTCGTAAAGGAGTTGTGGATACTTCTATACGAACAGCAGATGCTGGATACCTCACACGTAGACTTGTTGAAGTAGTACAACACATCGTTGTGCGTAAAGCAGATTGTGGCACTATCCAAGGTCTTTTTGTAAGTCTAATTCAAGATCGAGAAATAATCAAAAATAAAATTGTTATACAAACACTAATTGGTCGTGTGTTAGCAGACGATATATATATAAATGGGAGATGTATTGCCATGCGTAATCAAGATATTGGGATTAAACTTGCCAATCAATTACAAAACCTCCAAACACAACCAATATATATACGAACCCCTTTTACTTGCAAAAGTATATCGTGGATTTGTCAATTGTGTTATGGTCGGAGTACAACTCATAGTAACTTAATCGAATTAGGAGAAGCAGTCGGTATTATTGCAGGCCAATCAATTGGAGAACCAGGAACTCAACTAACATTAAGGACTTTTCATACTGGTGGGGTATTTACAGGTGATATTGCAGAACATATACGAGCCCCTTTTACTGGAAAAATTGAATTCAATGAAAATTTGGTTTATCCTACACGTACACGTCATGGGCATCCTGCTTATATATGTCATAATAGTTTATGCGTGACTATTGATAGTAAAGATAAAGTACAAAACTTAACCATTCCACCAGAAAGTTTGCTCTTCATTCAGAATCATCAACTCGTGGAATCAGAACAAGTTATTGCCGAAGTTCGTGCTAAAACATCTCCCTTCAAAGAGAAAGTGGAGAAACATATATATTCTGACCTAACAGGAGAAATGCACCGGAGTATCCCTATGTCCAATTTTATATTTAAGACAACTCATTTATGGGTATTATCGGGAAGTATGTACAAATCCGTTGTAGTACCTTTTTATACATTTCTTAAAGATCAAGATCAAGTGGATATTAATAGGGAAAATAAAGCAAGTTCCAAATTTATGTTTCATAACAAATTAGACTATAATAATCTTTTTTATTCCAATGATAAAAGTCAGTTACTTAGTAAGGGAACTATTCGTTCATTACCTAATGAGAATAAAAAAGGTGAATCTTTTATGGTTCTTTCCCCTTTCGATTTTTTGCAAATCGTTCTAGTTAACGATTCAAAAGGTTTAAATACAGTAAAAAAATTAATTAGGAAGGATCCAATTATACAAATCATTGAATTGTCAGGTCTATTGGGTCATTTACATAGTATTGCTAATCATTTCTCATACTCCCATTTCATAACTTATAATACATTCTTACTAAATAACCGTTCAATTTCTGGCAATTACTCAAATATTCTGCAAGTAGCTAAATGCTATTTTATGGATGAAAAGGCGGGAATTTATAAATTGGATTCATGCAGGAATATTATTTCCAATTTAGTCAAATTGAATTTGTACTCCTCCTTATCCTATTTTTGTAAAAAAAAAATTTCAGTAGTTAGTCCTGGACAATTTCTTTGTGAAAGTGTATGTATATCCGAAGATGAACCACTTCACGCATCTGGTCAAATTATAGCCGTTCATGAGGAGTCTTTAGTTATTAGATTAGCTAAACCCTACTTGGGTACTCGAGGAGCAACTCTTCATGGTGATTATGGAAAAATTATTTCCGAAGGAAATACATTGATAACTCTGTTATACGAAAGATTAAAATCCGATGATATAATTCAAGGTCTTCCTAAAGTTGAACAATTGTCAGAAGCCCGTTCGACTACTTCAATATCGAAAAATCGCAAAAAAAGTTTTCAAAAATTGAACAAGAACCTGGCAAGATCTCTTGGAAACTTTTGGGGGTCATTCATCAGTGTTAGGATAACTATGGAGCATAGTCAGATTCAGTTGGTCAATAAAATTCAAAGGGTTTATCGATCCCAGGGAGTACAAATTTCTGATAAACATATAGAAATTATTGTACGCCAAATGACATCAAAAGTTTTAATTGTAGATGTGGACAATTCGGAAAATGGAAATTTGGAAAATGGATTGGGTAATGTTTTTTTACCTGGGGAACTAGTTGGATTATCACAAGCGCAAAGAATGGATCGTGCTCTAGAAAAGGCAATCAATTATCGAACAATTTTATTGGGAATAACAAAGGCATCTCTGAATACTAAAAGTTTTCTGTCAGAAGCGAGTTTTCAGGAAACTGCTCGGGTCCTAGCTAAATCTGCTCTTCGAGGTCGTATTGATTGGTTGAAAGGCTTGAAGGAAAATGTTATTCTGGGGGAGATTATACCTGTCGGTACTGGATTCAACCGTTTGGGAAAACGGAACAAAATGGATCCGGTAACGGAGAATAAAAATCTATTTAGCAACAAAGTGAAAGAGATTTTATCTCATCATCAATATAAAAAAGTCTCTGTTTTGTCCGTTAAGCAAAAAAAAAAAAAAGTTATTAAAAAATTAGTAAAAAAGAAAAAATTGAAACGACCAGTAAAAAAGAGGTAAATAATTTTTTTCTTTTTTTTCTTAGAAATAGAGGAATTTCTTATTATATTAATTTTTATTGTTAGATTCATTTTCAGTTTTAAAATAAAGATAGTTTCAGTTTTAAAATAAAGATAGTTTCAGTTTTAAAATAAAGATAGAAAATGAAATGGATATTTTCTATCCCGTATGATACGGGGCAAGCAATCTTTGAAATTTAATCCATTCCATCGGAATGTAGATATTCCAGTTAATAGTAAAAAGAAAGAATAAAAACAAAATGACGAAAAGAAAAAATTGGAACATCAATTTGAAGGAAATGATAGGAGTAGGAGTTCATTTGGGTCATCAGACTAGAAAATGTAATCCTAAAATGGCACCTTACATTTTTAAAGATCGTAAAGATATGCATATTATAAATTTGACTAAAACTGCTCGTTTTTTATCAGAAGCCTGTGACTTTGTTTTTGATGGAGCAAGGAGAGGAAAACAATTTATGATAGTTGGCACAAAAAATCCAGGAGCTGATGCTACTAAATTAGCTGCTTTAGCAGCTCGATGTCATTATGTCAATAAAAAATGGCTAGGGGGCATGTTAACTAATTGGTTCACTACAGAAGCAAGACTTGAAAAATTAAAAAATTTGATGAAAAAAAAAAATACGGGAGGATTCGATCGATTTACAAAGAAAGAAGCAGCACTATTAAAGAGAGAATTGAACAAATTGCAGGAATATCTAGGTGGGATTAAATACATGACAAAATTGCCCGATATTGTAATAATTCTCGATCAAAAAGGAGAATCGACCGCCATTCGGGAATGTATAACTTTGGGCATTCCAACAATTTGCTTAGTTGATACAGATTGTGACCCAGATCTCGTGGATATCCCAATTCCAACCAATGATGATGGTAGAGGACCAATCCGATTGATCCTAAAAAAATTAACTTCAGCAATTCGCGCGGGTAGAGAGGCTATATAAAAGGTTAATTTTTAATTAAAAACGGTAAGCTAGATACTGAGTTGGCTACTATTCCAAAATATTAGAGAATAGATTAGAATAATCTATTCTTATTAATATCAAGAAATTTCCTTAATCAAATAACCATTCCATTATTCTATTTCATAGCCTGACTGATGATAGTGAAATAATTTAGGAATCGGTCATTGAACCAAAATCATTTCTTTTTGAAATTAATCTTTGTAAAGAGAACTATGGATATTATACAATTTTCTATTAATACGCTAAATCATTTTGACGAGATATCCATTGTGGAGGTAGGTCAACATTTTTATTGGCAAATAGGGGAGTTTCAAGTTCATGCACAAGTACTTATAACTTCCTGGATTGTAATTGCTATCTTATTAAGTTCAGCTACTATAGCTGTTCGAGATCCACAAATCGTTCCGACCGGAGCTCAAAATTTTGTTGAATATGTTCTCGAATTTATTCGGGACTTGGCTAGAACTCAGATTGGCGAAGAAGAATATGGTCCCTGGGTTTCCTTTATAGGAACTATGTTCCTATTTATCTTTGTTTCTAACTGGTCGGGTGCTCTTCTCCCTTGGGGAATTCTTAAATTGCCTCATGGGGAGTTAGCCGCACCTACAAATGATATTAATACTACGGTGGCTCTAGCTTTGCTCACATCAGTAGCCTATTTTTATGCAGGTCTTACAAAGAAGGGTTTAGGCTATTTTGGGAGATATATTCAACCAACCCCAATACTTTTACCAATTAATATATTAGAAGATTTTACAAAACCTCTATCACTTAGTTTTCGACTTTTTGGGAATATATTAGCTGACGAATTGGTAGTTGCCGTTCCTGTTTCTTTGGTACCTTTAGTGGTTCCTATACCTGTAATGTTTCTAGGATTATTTACAAGTGGTATTCAAGCTTTAATCTTTGCAACTCTGGCTGCAGCTTATATAGGTGAATCCATGGAGAATCATCATTAATTCTAATTAGATTGGACTTAATCTTTTCTAATCTTCGAACTTATAAATTATTTTATAATTTTATATAATAATTAATAATGGGATGTAGAATGTTCTTTCCATTTTTATTATTATATACCCAGGGATTCAAATCCCTTAATGTATAAGGTATTAGTATAAAGATTTAGGATCAGTAAACTACTAGCGGATTAATAGAAAATTACTAGATAGAATAAATAATATTTGTAGATTCATATCTATAAATAAAATGGAACAAGTTCACGGAGCTTGTTGATATGTACTCCGATATGGAACAATAAATTGACCCCGAAGGGATACATATATCTTATGTATATAGTTTGTAGTATATGATACTATGTATATGCATATATTATCTAAATATGTTAATATATCTAGATAATTTTTCTATAAAAATAAGTTCTTACGCAGGATTTTTTATTCCCTAACTAAAAAAAGAATAAAAATAGGCTTTTGTTTCATAAAAAAAAAATAAATAAGGGTATTTTAATATTTTTTAATATCGTTATTGAAATTCTTCTCTAGTTGAACCTGAACGAACAATCAAATCAATAGATCTATCGTATTATCCACCATTTATAAACCTTAGTAAGAGGAGATTACTATGAATCCCTTGATTTCTGCTGCTTCTGTTATTGCTGCTGGATTATCCGTAGGCCTCGCTTCTATTGGACCTGGCATTGGTCAAGGCACTGCTGCGGGACAAGCTGTTGAAGGTATTGCGAGACAACCAGAAGCGGAGGGTAAAATACGGGGTACCTTACTGTTAAGTTTAGCTTTTATGGAAGCTTTAACTATTTATGGATTAGTTGTAGCGTTAGCACTTTTATTTGCTAATCCATTCGTTTGATCTTGTAAAAAAAAATCTGTACCCGTCGAGATTCTAAGTACCCTCCTCTAGTCATTTCCTAGTTCAGCCAATAGGGGAGGGCTGGTTCACAATAATGTTTTATAATTGTATCCTTATTCACAGTTATATGGGACTTGGGACTAACTAAGTACTTAAATTTTCCTTATCCAAAACTGGAATAATAGAGTCGAGTCATAGAAAAAACTTTGTAAAAGTTAAATATCGTTATCTATGAGGGGAGAGCGTATGAAAAATGTAACTGATTCTTTCATTTCCCTAGTTTATTGGCCCTCCGTTGGGGGTTTCGGGTTAAATACCAATATATTAGAAACAAATATAATAAATCTAAGTGTGGTACTTGGTGTACTGATCTATTTCGGAAAGGGAGTGTGTGCGAGTTGTATATTTGAATAATATAGTTGGGTCCAACCAGCTGCACTTTGTAGATAGAAAAGTGCATGATCTCAACGAATTACTTCTAAACGATAAATCATGGAAGAACTATAGCATTTCGTAATTGGTTGTAAAATAAATCAACCAATAAGGGAGAATCTTTAGAATGGTTAAAGCTAAACTGCTTGAAGTCCAAGCACAACAGGGTATTCTTTCCACCGCTGTGTCAATATGAGATGGGTTCAAAGACACAGTTGGAGATTGATCCGATATATAACATTCATATCAATGGAATGATTCGATCTATCTACTGAAAAATAGTTCTAATCTCCCATCCAAATTTTTTGGTTTCAGTGCGGAACTGACGACCTACACAGAAGGGAATTTATTCAAGAAAAGATAAAGAGGAAATACGAATGAAAAGGAAAAAAAAGAAAAGAACAACAACTTTTTTGATAATCGAAAATCCCTTTCGGCAAAAGAGCCCTTCGGAGATTTCGGTCTTTGATAGATTGATCTTATTATTAGATAATATGAACGGAAAGGGCAAGCTTGGTGGAAACAATAAAAGGGGATTGTTCCCAAAAAAGCCGAGCAGGAGAGCCGAATGAATCGAAAGGTTCGTGTTCGGTTTGGGAAGAGATTATCTATTCATAAGTTGAATAAATTTATAATCTACTTTCATTAAATAATCTATTAGATAACCGTAAACAGAAAATATTGAGTACTATTCAGAATTCCGAAGAACTATGTAAAGGAGCTGCTGATCAGCTCGAGCAAGCCCGGGCTCGCTTACGAGAAGTAGAAATGAGAGCGCGCGAAATTCGGGTAAATGGGTACTCTCAAATAGAGCAAGAAAAAGAGGATCTCATTAATGTTGCTTCTGCTAATTTGGAACAATTAGAGAATTTCAAGAATGAGACTGTTCACTTTGAACAACAAAGAGCAATTGAACAGGTCCGACAGCAAATTTCTCGCCAAGCTGTACAAAGAGCTCTAGGAACTCTGAATAGTTGTTTGAATAGCGAGTTACATTTACGTACGATCGATCATAATATCGGCCTGCTTAGAGCCATGAAAAACATAACTGATTAGCTTTAATATATACTAAATCATTTTCTTTTTTAAAAAAGAAAATACAAATATATATATATATATAGTATGGGTCTTATTTTTAAAAAGAGAATTATTTAGTATTAATGGTAACTATTCGACCCGATGAAATTAGTAGTATGATACGTAAACAGATTGAACAATATAATAACGAGGTCAAAGTTGTTAATATTGGCACTGTACTTCAAGTAGGAGATGGCATTGCTCGTATTCATGGTCTTGATAAAGTAATGGCAGGGGAATTAGTAGAATTTTTAGATGGTACAGTAGGCATTGCGCTAAATCTAGAATCAAATAATGTTGGAGCTGTATTAATGGGTGATGGCTTAATGATCCAAGAGGGCAGTTCCGTGAGAGCAACAGGAAAAATTGCTCAGATACCAGTAAGTGATGCTTATTTGGGTCGTGTTGTAAACGCTCTAGCTCGACCTATTGATGGTAAGGGTAAAATTCCAGCTTCCGAATTTCGATTGATCGAATCTCCCGCTCCAGGTATTATTTCAAGACGTTCTGTATATGAACCTCTTCAAACGGGTCTTATTGCTATTGATTCGATGATCCCTATAGGACGCGGTCAACGAGAATTAATTATTGGGGACAGACAGACCGGTAAGACGGCAGTAGCTACAGATACAATTATCAATCAAAAAGATCAGAATGTAATATGTGTTTATGTCGCTATTGGTCAAAAAGCCTCTTCCGTAGCTCAGGTAGTTAATACTTTTCAAAAAAGCGGCGCAATGGATTATACCATTGTGGTATCGGAAACTGCGGATTCTCCCGCTACATTACAATATCTTGCTCCTTATACAGGAGCATCTTTAGCCGAATATTTCATGTATAAAGAACAACATACATCAATAATTTATGATGATCTCTCCAAACAAGCACAAGCTTATCGACAAATGTCTCTTCTATTAAGAAGACCACCGGGCCGGGAAGCTTATCCAGGAGATATTTTCTATTTGCATTCCCGTCTATTGGAAAGAGCAGCTAAATTAAATTCTCAGTTAGGTGGGGGTAGCTTAACTGCTTTACCAATTGTTGAGACTCAAGCTGGAGATGTTTCAGCTTATATTCCCACTAACGTAATTTCCATTACCGACGGACAAATTTTCTTATCAGCCGATCTATTCAATGCAGGAATTCAACCTGCCATTAATGTGGGTCTTTCCGTATCTAGAGTAGGATCCGCGGCGCAGATGAAAGCTATGAAACAAGTAGCTGGAAAATTAAAACTAGAGTTAGCTCAACTTGCAGAGCTAGAAGCCTTTGCACAATTCGCTTCTGACCTTGATAAAGGCACTCAAGATCAATTGGCAAGAGGTCAACGATTACGCGAGTTGCTCAAACAATCTCAATCAGATCCTTTGACAGTGGAAGAACAAATAGCTATGATTTATACTGGAACGAACGGATATCTAGATGTATTAGAAATTGTACAGGTGAAAAAATTTATCCTTAATTTGCGCAAATATTTATTAAAAGATAAACCCCAGTTTGGAGAACTTATACGTTCTACTGGGACATTCACGGAACAAGCAGAAACTCTTTTAAAAGAAGCTATTCAAGAAAATACCGAACGTTTTCTACTTCGAGAACAAAAATAATACTTTCTTTATTTTTTTAAAATCGTTCGGAACAGGGTAGAAGATCCTATCCTAATTAATAAAGAAAATAACTTTGCTACATTTCAATATTAAATCTTGAACAATTGAATTAATATTATTACGATTACGTCCAATAGGATTTGAACCTATACCTAAGGTTTAGAAGACCTCTGTCCTATCCATTAGACGATGGACGCTATCTTTTTTTTATTTTTTTTATCATCTTTTATCATCCTAATCTGATCTATCCAGTTTCAATCTACAACATTTCATCCAGATTATAGCCTTGAACAGCTGGTATTATTAAAATAATACAATAAATAGAGGGCTCTATCTAAATCAATAGATAGAGGGCTCTATCTAAATAATGAATTAAAAAGTTATTGGAGAGGAAATAAAGAAATGATATCAGAGGGTCAAATTTTGATAGCCCTTTTTGCTGCTTTTATAACAAGCATTTTAGCTTTCAGATTAGGTAAAGCACTGTATTAATAATTTATTCAATTATTCCTGATATAGGGAAGATCATAGCCTGGCCAGATACTGGCCGGGCTAGAGAAAGCGAAGAGTCATTTAGAACGGAATGAACAATACAATTGTATTTTCGTGGTCTTTAGCTTCAAAATTTTAGCTCTATTCATTCTATATCTCCCATCTCGGAGAGATGGCTGAGCGGACTAAAGCGGTTAATTGCTAATCCGTTGTACAGACTATCTGTACCGAGGGTTCGAATCCCTCTCTCTCCGTTCAGTCACTTCAAATGAATCCTAAAATTTTTTAACCTATAGACCTTTTTTATTCTTTACGCCCAGGATTTCGTCCTGGATCGTTCGATAGAAATCCGAAGATAAATAGAGAAACAAAAAATATAACTACTGTGTAAACGAACAGCTTAAGAGTAAGCATTATCTAATCTCCAGGATTCTTATTAGAGTTACAAAGGAATAGATCATCAATCTTTGCATCATATAATTGATACTTCAATACCAAGCAATAGTACCATTTTAAATCTAAAATGGTACGATTTTGGTCTCCACATTATGTGTGGAGATCAAATTAATAAAAATGAATTTATTAAATATTTTTCTTTTACTCTTTGCTTGGGATTGAAGAGTTGAAATAGGGACTCAACTCCTAGTTTAACTATCCTAAACAAGTTTAGGATCGGCAGAATCAATAAATTGATTCCCTACTCCCCTTTCCCTTTTTTTTTTCAATTAAATCTAACGGATATTTCCTCTATGTCATTTGCATCAATATCTAATAGCCCCAACTCTCCCTATGATGGGGGTTCGGAACTGACTAAGACGAATTAAAAAGGATTGAGCCTGGGAGGTAGGTATTTTGATCTGTTGGCAACCAGAATAGAATTGCTGCTTCACAAAGCAGCAGAACAAGGGAAAATAATTCTACAAAATTAAAATTTGGTTAATGACAGCGATCCAAGATCCATCAATATATGGAAATGGAATAAAAGTATGGAAACAATATTATATTTAAATGGTTTTGCATCAAGTTAATTGTTTCTTTTTTATAAAAAGAAATCGATACTTCTTGCTAAGATTATCGAAAACTTACGGCAGCTTGCCAAGCAAAGGCTAAGAGAAAAAAGAACAAAGGTATAATTGGCATTATATCTACAATTGGATCAGAAATAGCATAAGCCTCGGGCAATTTGGCTAAAAAGGGATTATTCAAATGAAAAGCGGCATCGTCTAGACAAATATTGAGGTTGAGTATAACTGGCATTTTGATTCTCCGATCAATAAAAATGATGTAAAAGCTCAAAAGTATTTTGCCAATTAATCGAAATTTTTTGGCAAGATTATACTTTGAGTTTTCGGGTTGGAAGGGATCATTTATTCATAAATAATTTTATTACCATTCTGATAGAGAATGACCAATTAATAGATATTCTTGTTTCTTTTTCCGTTCCCCAACCGAATTACTTCAAATAAAGCTATTAATAAATATACAATGGATATTCCATATAAGAAATCTAATTAATCTAATTAGAATAATACAAGAAGAATACAATTCAGATTAGAATGGAACCTTGTTTGAATATATAAACAAGATATATAATCTGATATGCATCATCATATAAGAATGGGGCGTGGCCAAGCGGTAAGGCAACAGGTTTTGGTCCTGGTATTGCGAAGGTTCGAATCCTTTCGTCCCAGATGGGACAAATAGTAATAATTTAAAATAAATTGCTGTCAATAGTTAATAGTTTCACTAGTCCGAATCAAACAAAAGTGGAAAATAAAATACTTGCATATAAAAGACAGAAATAGTAAAATTATTTTCAGTCTCGATTCGACTGGAGATGTCGAAAGATAAAGAAGTAACAGAGGGTATCCCACCCTTGAACTGGAACTAATATCCACCAAATCAATTTAAATGAAATTTATGAGATCCGATTATCTCATGATTTCGTTCGCCAATAAGGGGATATGGCGGAATTGGTAGACGCTACGGACTTAATAGAATTGAGCCTTGGTATGGAAACTTACTAAGTGATAGCTTCCAAATACAGGGGAACCCTGGAATATTTTGAATGGGCAATCCTGATCCAAATCCGTATTATAGGAACAATAATTTTATAGAAAAGGGATAGGTGCAGAGACTCAACGGAAGATATTCTAACGACTTAATATCATTTGAATTTGAACCAATATCAATATTCTATCTACAGAGTGTAGTATGTTATTGAAAACTTTGAAAGTGTTCTGTATCATCGTTAAAACTTGTTTCAACGATTAGAACTTGAGTTGTTCTAGGCTTGCCTAGCTTAATGAATACTTAATTAAAGTAATTCAATTAAGAAATAAATATAATTTATTCCATTTTTGAATTATTGGACGAGGATAAAGATAGAGTCCAATTCTACATGTCAATGCCAACAACAACAATGCAAATTGCAGTAGTCGGAAAATCCGTTGGTTTTATAAACCGTGAGGGTTCAAGTCCCTCTATCCCCAGGTGTATTTCCGAATTAAAGAAAGATCAAATATTATTTTATAAGCAATCCAGAATATAGAGCTATATTCCCATAAATTTAGAAAGGTTGATCGTAAGATCAACTCATACATTTTGTCAGATATAACATTTGTGTATGTATAATTGTATTAATACATACAATTTAAATTTATAATAGAAATTGATAATGGTAACTTACCAATCCAAAAGTATAATTTAAAAAGGGAAATAAAAAAAAAGGATTTTCTTTTGTCTTTTTAGTTGACATGAGCTCAGGTTCTGCGCTAGGATGATAAACAGGGAAGAGTCGGGATAGCTCAGTTGGTAGAGCAGAGGACTGAAAATCCTCGTGTCACCAGTTCAAATCTGGTTCCTGGCATGCGGAACCGTCTAGATTATATACTAGGTATAATATCTATACCCTAATATTTACATTATTTAATAGATCATGTGTATAGATGAGTATAATTCATGCATGTAGATATATGTCTACGTGCATGTAGACATATACATATGCTGGGAAAAGCATTTACATTTTTTATTTTTAATGTGTCTTCTCTGTCCTAATCGAATATAAATATTATGTACCATATAATAAAACTAAAGAACTGATATTAAACTGAAATTAGTATAAGTTATAATTGTAGCTTTCATTTTCGTACATGAAATAAATGTGTGTGGTATAGTTTAAAAATTCTTTGATGTGTAAAGAAAATAAAAATATTTTATACATTCTTCTTTCATTCAAGGATATAGGATAATAAAAATGAATAATAATTTGATTGCGGCCAGAGTCTGTGTTATCTTATTCCATAAGAAGACAGATAAACTTTAAAAAAGATAGATCTAAGTTTTTACTTTTATTCGATTCAATGATAATCTTGTATCTCTTTTATTCGATTCAATGAGAATCTTGTATCTCATAAAAATCAGGTGCAATATAATCTTTGCGTAAAGGCCAACCAATCCAACTTTCAGGCATCAATATACGTTTGAGACATGGATGACTCTCATAAAGGATTCCCAACATATCATAAGATTCCCGTTCCTGGAAATTAGCACCTTTCCAAATACGTAGAACAGAGGGGATTTTGGGATTGTCCCTGGGGACAAAAACTTTTATACACACCTCTTCGGGTTGATCTGTATTAACCTTTATTATCGTAAGATGATATACACTAGCTAATAATCCCCCTGGTGCTACATCATAGGCACACTGAGAACGGAGATAATTAAAACCATAAACATATAAGGCAACGGCTATAGAAGCCCAATCCTCAGATTTTATTTGTAGCGTCTCTGTGCCTTGGTAATCGAAACCTAAAGGTCTATGAGCTAACTTATGCTTGGCTAGCCAAACAGACAATCGACCCTTCATTTGATTACTATTTATTGTCAAAGTATCTGTATAAAGATTTGACATTTGCAAAAAAATTTTAAAGTGTATTTCCTGCTCGTTACTTTCTACTAACGATTATTCATTAGCCAATTAGATAGATAGAGTTCTCTATCTATCTATTTTCAAGTTTTTCAAAGAGTATCTCTGAAATGGATTCAGACGTTTTGGAGGGTATCTCTAAAGTCGATTTGAATGGAGATTCATAAGATTGATGAAAAAACTTCTCCCCTTCATTTTTAGGTCCAATATTAAACCTATGCTTTCTAGTGAAATACCTCTGTACTTGCTGAGACTCGGTCCTATCTTCAGATATTTCTCGAGCTATTTTTTCACGAAGTTTTATTATAGCATCTATAATAGCTTCTGGTTTAGGAGGGCAACCCGGCAAATAGATATCCACAGGAATTAACTTATCTACTCCGCGAACAGTACTATAAGAATCTGTACTAAACATTCCTCCTGTAATAGTACAAGCTCCCATAGCAATTACATATTTTGGTTCGGGCATTTGTTCATATAATCTCACTAAAGAAGGAGCCATTTTCATGGTCACAGTTCCAGCTGTTATAAGGAGGTCGGCTTGTCTAGGACTAGATCTTGGTACCAAACCGTAACGATCAAAGTCGAATCGTGAACCTATTAATGAAGCAAATTCGATGAAACAACAACTAGTACCATAAAGGAGCGGCCATAAACTAGAGAGTCTTGCCCAATTTGAGAGATCGTTTAGAGTAGTTGAAATCACTGAATTCGGAATTGATTGATCAAGTAGAAGTGACTCTATAGGATTTATGGCTGGCTTTATAGAATTTTCTACTTCCCTTCTACCACCCCAAAATCTGGAAGTTAAGACCATTCCAATGCTCCTTTTCTCCATGCATAAACTAAACCAATAATTAAGATAAGCACGAAAATAAAAGCTTCTATAAATGTATATATACCCAAAATATCAAAACTCATAGCCCACGGATATAGAAATACTGTTTCCACATCAAAAACAACGAAAACTAGAGCAAACATATAATAACGAATCCTAAATTGGATCCAGGTATCTCCCATTGGTTCTATACCTGATTCGTAACTAGTTGCTTTCTCCGGCCCTTTACTTATGGGAGCCAAAGCTATAGAAATCGAGAATGCTAGAATCGGAATAAGGATACATATTACTAAATATATCCAAAAAGTATAATATTCGGAAAATATATACATAAATATACTCCTGTGAAATAGATAAAGAGTCTTATTTTTAATATTGTCAATTTAGACATCGTTCCTCTATCCCTCGAACATCATGGATTCATATTCATTTATGTTTCGTTCGTTACTTATAACGATATAAGTAATAGTTAATATCGTTACTTTAATTTTTTTTTTCCTCTTTCGTATCGATTCTTTATATACTTGAAGAATCATCGCTGAACGATAACAATGTTTCCTTTTTAGGAAAGGGTTCTAATAGAACCCTTGCAGTTCGGCAGATCCCACGTTGACACGAGTTGTAACGTGTCATCAACATGGGTTGATGTAAGGGAATTTAGAGATCTTTTTTTTAGATCTATGTTCTATCGAGATAGGGCAATTTTTTTCAGGGTCGTTATTTCGAATGATGCAGGATGCGTCAACAAGCTTTATTCATTTGTGAGTCTATAATAAATATGCCATTTGCGCGGAACCTATTAATATCTCGGAGGAAAAAAAGGCTTATGTATCCATAATTTTAATTATGTCTTTTTGGGTATATCTCGTAAGGTTAAAGGACTATCAAATCCTATGTCCTATACTTACCTAGATGATGAGACAATTAGAATAAATTTGAGGCTCTCGGATCTATCAACCGAAATACTGAATATTCAACAGTATTGGGAGAAAATGTTCAAGGGCGAATCAACCTAAGTTTTCAAAAATTTGAAATGAATAATAAAAAGATATTTATAAATGAAAATCACTGGGTCATAGAGACAATAAGAAATAGGCGGAATATAAGAGTTTCCGAACTGTATAGGGCTATACGGGTTCGAACCGTAGACCTTCTCGGTAGAACAGATCAAACTTCTTATTATCAAAATGATTTGAACTGTTCCAAGAACCCAACATGCATTTTTATGGCATTGGGCTCTTTCATTAACTAGTGGATTGATCAGTTAGTCTGATCATTCTTTTATTTCCATAAAAATAATAATATGGCTCCGTTTGCTTCAAACGCAAATTTTGTCTTGTCAGAAGCAATCCCAAAGTTATTCAAAAGGTTCCCTTGACGTAGGTCTGTCATGCTCAGACATAGCATTTACTCAAATGTAGTCTATATCTCTCTATCATCCCAAAAGGAAAATAATATGACACTTTATACACCTCAAAGTGTCATAGAGCTAAAAGAATAATTCTTTGAGGTCCCCGTATTCTACTCATTACGCCTTACATTGAATTAACCCAAAATTTACCATATCAACTAGATTTATAGTTTTAATCAGAACTAACTTCATCTTTGTCATGCTATTGTTCTCCGAGTAAGACTATTTAATAAATATTTTATGGATTGGACGAACGAATAAAATCTCCAATGAAAACCATTGGCGCACGTGTAAACGAGGTGCTCTACCAAGCTGAGCTATAGCCCTTTTGAAAATATACTAACAAAATAGTTAATTTTTGTCAAGATATATATTATACTATTTAGTTAGGGGCATATTGTTTAATATGTTGAATTCTACCTATAATCGTTTACGACTCTATCTATGATTATAAATAACCCACTTAACTCAGTGGTTAGAGTATCGCTTTCATACGGCGAGAGTCATTGGTTCAAATCCAATAGTAGAAAAACTTATTAGATGCCATTGATAACTCAATGGCATCTAATAAGTTTTTCTACATTTTCATGTTAAATAATGAATGTATTTCCAGATCATTATCGAAGTTGAACTTTATAAAGAAAAGAGATTACTAAGTAAGTTAAAAGTGGTAACTTCACTCTCAGTTATTATTGACTGATCAACTCAGTATAGAATATTTTTGTGTTTTTTTATACTTTTTTGCTAGTATTAGCAATTTGAATCAATCTCCTTTTTTATTTATTTTATATTATTATGAGAACCAATCCTCTTGTTCTTGGGGTTTCCGCACTTGTAGAAAAGAAGGCAGGACGTATTGCTCAAATTATCGGCCCAGTACTAGATGTCTCTTTTCCTCCAGGTAATATGCCTAAAATTTACAATTCCTTAATTGTTAAGGATAATAACACAAATGGTCAGCCAATTTGTGTTACTTGTGAGGTACAACAATTATTAGGAAATAATAAGGTTAGAGCTGTAGCTATGAGTGCTACAGATGGTTTGATGAGAGGAATGATAGTAATTGATACAGGAGCTCCACTTAGTGTTCCAGTTGGTGAAACTACTCTCGGAAGAATTTTTAATGTTCTTGGAGAGCCTGTCGATGATTTAGGTCCTGTAAATGCTCTAACAACATCTCCTATTCATAGATCTGCTCCCGCCTTTACACAGTTGGATACAAAATTTTCAATTTTTGAAACAGGCATTAAAGTAGTGGATCTTTTAGCTCCTTACCGCCGTGGAGGAAAAATTGGATTATTCGGGGGAGCTGGAGTGGGTAAAACAGTGTTGATTATGGAATTAATCAACAACATTGCTAAGGCTCATGGAGGTGTTTCTGTATTTGGCGGAGTAGGAGAACGTACCCGTGAAGGAAATGATCTTTACAAGGAAATGAAAGAGTCGGGAGTAATTAATGAGCAAAATATATCAGAATCCAAAGTAGCTCTGGTATATGGTCAAATGAATGAACCACCAGGAGCTCGTATGAGAGTTGGTTTAACTGCTCTAACCATGGCTGAATATTTCCGAGATGTCAATAAGCAAGACGTACTCTTATTTATTGACAATATCTTCCGCTTTGTCCAAGCAGGATCGGAGGTATCAGCATTATTAGGCAGAATGCCTTCCGCTGTGGGTTATCAGCCAACTCTTAGTACGGAAATGGGCTCTTTGCAAGAGAGAATAACTTCTACCAAAGACGGATCTATAACCTCCATTCAAGCAGTTTATGTACCTGCAGACGACTTGACTGATCCTGCTCCTGCTACAACATTCGCACATTTAGATGCTACTACTGTACTATCAAGAGGATTATCTGCCAAGGGGATCTATCCAGCGGTAGATCCATTAGATTCAACGTCGACTATGCTCCAACCTTCGATCGTGGGCGAAGAACATTATGAAACTGCGCAAGGAGTTAAACAAACTTTGCAACGTTATAAGGAACTTCAAGACATTATAGCTATTCTTGGACTGGATGAATTGTCAGAAGAAGATCGTTTAACCGTAGCAAGAGCACGAAAAATTGAAAGGTTTTTGTCACAACCTTTTTTTGTAGCAGAGGTATTCACTGGTTCCCCCGGTAAATATGTTAGTTTAGTAGAAACAATTAGAGGTTTTCAAATGATCCTTTCAGGAGAATTAGATGGTCTCCCTGAACAGTCTTTTTATTTGGTGGGTAACATTGATGAAGCTACCGCGAAGGCTATGAACTTCAAAGAAATTTAATATTATAAAATGAACCTAAATCTTCGTGTACTGACTCCCAATCGAGTTGTTTGGGATTCAGAAGTTCAAGAAATAATTCTAACTACCAACAGTGGTCAAATTGGTGTGTTACCCAATCATACTGCAATTGTAACAGCTTTGGATATAGGAGTGATGAAAATACGTCTCAATGCCCAGTGGTCGACTATGGCTTTAATGGGTGGTTTTGCCAAGATAGACAATAATGAAATTACATTATTGGTCAATAATGCAGAAAGAGGTATTGACATTGATCCTCGAGAGGCTCAGGAAACTTTTAGATTAGCTAAAGTTGATCTTGGACGAGCTGAAGGCAAGAAACAAGCAATCGAAGCTGATGTAGCTCTCAAAAGAGCTAGAACACGACTAGAGGCTGTTGATGCTATTTTGCCAAAATAAATTGGAATATCTCCGCAATATTTTTATTCGAAGTAGATACATAACGATCATAAAGAAGTCTTCGAGTTGTCGATACCTAGATTTCCCCGTATTGCCCATACCCTCTGGGAAATATAAATATTTAAATTGAGCCATATTCCATTTTTTTCTTTTTTTTATGTATTTTTATGTACATTTCTCCTTTTTTTCGTATAGAATTATTAATTCTATTAATATATGCTTCTTCTATATATATTAATATAATTTTCTACACTTATGAATAAAAGTCAAATTAATGACCTTTAGATACTTAAAAAATAAAATAGAAAAGTCCTCGGGTCAATAGAAATAAGAAATTGGGTTGCATCATACATACATAACATGATACAATATTATTTGAAAATAATAAAGGATAAAGGATAAAATTTTTTTGTTTTGCATATTAGAATTCTTTACGTTTCACACTCATGTCGAGTAGACCTCGTTCTTGATAAGAGCTATTAACTAATAAATCATAGGGAGGGACTTATTTATGTCACCAAAAACAGAGACTAAAGCAAGTGTCGGATTCAAAGCTGGTGTTAAAGATTACAGACTAACTTATTATACTCCACAATATCAGACCAAAGATACTGATATCTTGGCAGCATTCCGAGTCACTCCTCAACCGGGAGTGCCCCCCGAGGAAGCGGGAGCAGCAGTAGCTGCCGAATCTTCCACTGGTACATGGACCACTGTTTGGACCGATGGACTTACCAGTCTTGATCGTTACAAGGGACGATGCTATGATATCGAACCCGTTGCTGGAGAGGAAAGTCAATTTATTGCCTATGTAGCTTACCCCTTAGATCTTTTCGAAGAAGGTTCTGTGACTAACCTGTTCACTTCCATTGTAGGTAATGTCTTTGGATTCAAAGCCCTACGAGCTCTACGTCTGGAAGATCTACGAATTCCTCCTGCTTATTCAAAAACTTTCCAAGGCCCACCACATGGTATCCAAGTGGAAAGAGATAAATTAAACAAATATGGTCGTCCTTTGCTGGGATGTACTATAAAACCAAAATTGGGCCTATCTGCCAAAAATTATGGTAGAGCCGTTTACGAATGTCTCCGTGGTGGACTTGATTTTACCAAGGATGATGAAAACGTGAATTCCCAACCATTCATGCGCTGGAGAGATCGTTTCTGCTTTTGTGCAGAAGCAATTTATAAAGCTCAGGCTGAGACGGGTGAGATTAAGGGACATTACTTGAATGCTACTGCAGGTACATGTGAAGAAATGATGAAAAGAGCAGTATTCGCCAGAGAATTGGGAGTTCCTATCGTCATGCATGACTATTTGACTGGAGGTTTCACGGCAAATACTTCGTTGGCTCATTATTGTCGAGACAACGGCCTACTTCTTCACATTCACCGCGCAATGCATGCAGTTATTGACAGACAAAGAAATCATGGTATACATTTCCGTGTACTAGCTAAAGCACTGCGTATGTCTGGTGGAGACCATATTCACGCTGGTACTGTAGTAGGTAAACTTGAAGGAGAACGAGAAGTAACTTTGGGTTTTGTTGATTTATTGCGTGATGATTTTATTGAAAAAGACCGAAGTCGTGGTATTTATTTCACTCAAGATTGGGTCTCTATGCCGGGTGTCCTGCCTGTAGCTTCAGGAGGTATTCACGTTTGGCATATGCCTGCTCTGACCGAGATCTTTGGGGATGATTCTGTATTACAGTTTGGTGGAGGCACTTTGGGACATCCTTGGGGAAATGCACCTGGTGCAGTAGCTAATCGGGTCGCATTAGAAGCTTGTGTACAAGCTCGTAATGAAGGACGTGATCTCGCTCGTGAAGGTAATGAAGTGATCCGCGAAGCTACTAAATGGAGTCCTGAATTAGCTGCCGCTTGTGAAGTATGGAAAGAGATCAAATTTGAATTTGATACGATTGATACGTTGTAATCAAGTAAGTAATCAACGGACTTTCGTCTGTTTGGTCCCTTAATCGAACCAAACTCGGCCCAATCTTTTAAGATTGAGCCGAATACTGAATGGATGGGAATAGATACCTAGGTATAAATAATTTACCTCTATCTAGAAATAACCTATAGATATAAATCATGGATCATTCGGTGAGGGGTTGGTTCGGAAGGGATACAATTTCTTATAGTCCCTAACCATGGTGTCCGAAATGTTGTTTTGGACAAAATAAATTCAATCTTCATGATTGAACAGATTTATCTAATTTCTTCTAATCTATCTAGATGATAGCTAATTCGTAAATCAGCTTTGTCCACGAAGAAGGTAAATGAGATAATACAGTAGAATGGACTTCCAATCCAACAATTCAAAGTATCTATTTCAATATTTAATTATGCTATTGTGAAAAGTTTAATTTAAAGTTGTACATTAACGATTAAATAAAAGGAGACAAGTAAAATGGGTGAAGAAATGGGTGAAGAAATGGGTGAAGAAATGGGTGAAGAAATGGGTGAAGAAAACAAGGATCGTGAATATATTGAAGAAAAAGTTGAAAAAGACATATTCGATCAAAAAAAATATAAGCATTTGTGGGTTTTATGCGAAAATTGTGAGAACGTTACATATACTAAATCGTTAGTAGAAGAATTCAAAGGTGTTTGTCCACAATGTGGAGAAACTCTGCTAATGACTAGTTCAGATCGAATTGATCTTTTAATTGATTCTGGTACTTGGTGCCCCATGGATGCAGATTTCTCTTCTCTAGATCTTCTAGGTAAAAAAGATAAGATGCATTTTTTTAACATTGTAACGGTTCGAGAGATTTCGAAATTATTTTACGACATAATTTCTCATAAATATTATAAAAAGTCTTATAAGACGTTTAAAACGTTAGTAGGATTCAACAATACTATTCTTAATATCCTTAGGATTGTGATAGATAAGAAAAAAAGAGAATATTTGAAACATTATTTTTCTGCTAATTCTCAATTACCTCTTTATATGCTGCAAGACATTATTTCTCGAACTTTGGAAGCGGTTCAACTATTAATGGTTGAAATAGGTAAAAAAATAAAAGATGAAATCTCTAGGGAGCACAAAGTATCTAAAAAATTACATAGCTATGTTATAGAACATTTAGCTATATTTAATATGGATTTTTTTGATACATTAACAAATAAAGAAAGTATATTTATATATAGATTTAATGAATCTAAAAATGCATATAAAGAAAATTTGCTTGATAACCATAGTTTACTTTCTTTTAAAGGTTTGAAAATTTTGGATTCTATTCGATCTTCCGCTATAAAAGAACAAGCGAAAAAGATACATAGACTTTGCGAATTACGTCAAAAATTAGCTGACGTAGGGTATGAATTGCGGATAATGCTGATAAATGTATTTAAAATAAGACAAGAATATGCTGAGCACTATGGAACGTTTATTGACGATGACGACGACCCGTCTAAGAACACAGACGAATTTAGAACGCTTCGTGAGGATGTATTTCACGAAATAGAGGAATGCTATCTCCATAATAATTTGGATTTTGAAATCGAAAAATTTCTTGCCCTTTTTGAAGAAGGGCTCTTCGGAGTAGTCAAATTAGACGAAACAATTGGGTCTAATAATTCAGAGGTGATAGAGTCGAAGTGTAATCCAGAAGAAGAATTTTGTAATATAGAAGAAATAGAAGAAGAATATTTCGGAGATTCTAGCCATTTATATGAACAAAAAAATAATCAAACAGAAGAAATAGAAGAAGAATATTTCGGAGATTCTAGCCATTTATATGAACAAAAAGATGATCAAAATGGATGTCCTAAACGAACAAATGATAATAATCAAAATGGACGTCCAACTCTAAAGTTAAATGGATGTTTTAGACAAACAAATGATAATAATCAAAATGGACGTCCAACTCTAAAGGTAAATGGATATCCTAATCCAACTCTAAAGGTAAATGGATATCCTAATCCAACTCTAAAGGTAAATGGATGTTTTAGACAAACAAATGATAATAATCAAAATGGATGTGCTATAAAGAGAAAGAGACTAGACAGTATATCTTACCAAGATTATGTTTCTTTAGAGTTTGATCAGAATAAAAGTATAATTAGAAAAGATACTTCTATAGAAGATATATCTTATATAGAAGATATATCTTACGAAGATTATAACGATTCCTATCAAAAAGAAACAGGTTTACCCGACGCTATTCAAACAGGCATAGGTCGAGTAAATGGTATTACTGTCGCACTGGGAGTTATGGATTTCAAGTTCATGGGAGGCAGTATGGGCTCGGTAGTAGGTGAAAAAATAACCCGTTTAATCCAGCATGCTACTAAGAATTCTCTTCCAGTAATTATCGTATGTGCTTCTGGCGGAGCGCGTATGCAAGAAGGAAGTTTCAGTTTAATGCAAATGAGTAAAATAGCTGCTGCCTTGCATACACATCAAAAGGAAAAAAATTTGCTATATATTTCTATTCTAACATCTCCCACAACTGGTGGAGTGACTGCTAGTTTTGGTATGTTGGCTAATGTCACGATTGTCGAACCTAATGCATACATTGCATTTGCAGGTAAAAGAGTAATTGAACAGACATTAAATCAGATAGTAGAGGAAGAATCTCAAACGTCTGATTCTTTATTTGATTTTGGAATGTTTGATGTTATGGTTCCACGAGCTATTTTAAAAAAGTTTTTGAGTGAGATAGTTAAAATAATAACTTTTGGAGTTGAAAAGTCTGAATAATTAAGTAGATCCCAAAAACAAGTCAAACTTTTTTGGCTTGTACATACTTAAAAACTTGATCAAGTTTTTAAGTATGTACAAGTGTTATTATAGGCGCACAACTAATATCAGACTCTCGTTGTTAAAGAGTGACTAATGACTATTACATTGATAATATATCATCATATATAAATAGGAGGAACATTCTATTATGGCTACAGCAGAACCAAGTATTCCAAAAGTACCATTTAAAGAACCCAAGGAAAAGAAGGGAAAGAAGAGATTAATCATGGGTGAAGAACAAAAAGTCATCATTGAAAAAGAAAAAGTAATCATTGAAGAAGAAGACAAAGAAGAAGACGAAGAAGAAGAAGAAGAAGAAGAAAAAGACGAAGAAGAAGACGAAGAAGAAGAAGAAGAAGAAGAAGAAAAAGACGAAGAAAAAGACGAAGAAGAAGACGAAGAAGACGAAGAAGAAGAAGAAGAAGAAGAAAAAGACGAAGAAGAAGACGAAGAAGACGAAGAAGAAGAAGAAGAAGAAGAAGAAGAAAAAGACGAAGAAGAAGACGAAGAAGACGAAGAAGAAGAAGAAGAAGAAGAAGAAAAAGACGAAGAAGAAGACGAAAAAGAAGAAGAAGAAGAAGAAGACGAAGACGAAGAAAAAGACGAAGAAGAAGACGAAGAAGAAGAAGAAGAAGACGAAGAAAAAGACGAAGAAGAAGACGAAGAAGAAGACGAAGAACAAGGCGAAGAACAAGACGAAGAAGACAAAGAAGAAGAAGACGAAGAGGAAGAAGACGAAGAAGAAGAAGAAAAAGAAGAAGAAAAAGAAGAAGAAAAAGAAGAAGAAAAAGAAGCAGAAGTAGAAGTAGAAAAAAAAAAAGGAAAAAAAAAAGGAAAAAAAGACGAAACTTGGGTCGAAGTATTCTATCAGCTATTTCGCGGGGGAGTGCTTTTTTTAGGTAAGCCACTCGATGAAGAGAGTGCGAGTCTAATAATGAAAAGTATGGTCTATTTAAATCAAGAGAATAGGGGAGAAAAAATAATGTTTTTTCTTCACTGTCGGGGTGGAGCAATGGCATCGGGAGTCGCTCTTTATGATCTTATGCAATACGTAACAGGACAGATAAATACAATAGGCATCGGTTTAAATGCTTCGATGGGAGCTTTTGTCCTACACGGGGGGACTCGTGGTAAACGGGCAATAAGCGAAAATGGTAGAGTTATGATTCACCAACCTTTTATGTCTCCTTATGATAGTGATAATGATAATGATAAGGATAATGAGGAGGAGGACTCCACCGATTTCAAGTTTGAAGATCCTGGCTTCGAGGCATTTTATCTGCGCTATTTGCGGCAGTATATTACAAGTATATATGTAGAAACATCAAAAATGGATTATTTTATGATCCATAAGCTAATGGAAAGAGATCATTATCTGGATCCAGATACAGCGGTATCTTTCGGCCTTGTCGACCAAGTTGGCGTAGTTGGCCTTTGGCCTACACTTAAAAAGGAATCAAATGATAAAGATCATAAACCATTTGTTAAAATTCAAAAGGAATCAAATGATAAAGATTTTAAATTTTATCCATATGTTAAAGTTAAACATGGTGAATATGGTAAAGATGATGACGATGGTAAAGATGATAATTCGTAATTCAAACGGTTTATCTATAAATATTAATTAGTTAATTAAAGTTATATTAGTAACTTTAACACTGATATTTATTAATAATAACTTTATTATTAATAAATATCAGTGTTATTACCCCTTAGAAATTAATATAATTTCTAAGAGGGTTTCTTTAATGATTGTTCTTTATAAATATAATTTGCATTCTAGTAATAAAAAAAAATATAAATATACAATTTAAATTTATATTACTCCTTATTAAATTAAAATATAAGTAATGTAAATACTTACACATCAAAAAATAATCTTTGTATTCTTATTCTTAAAAATAAATTATAAATTCAATGATGCAGATATTAGTTCTAACATATCAACATAGAATTTGATCCTATCAACATAGAATAAAGAATAATAACACACATCGTACATTACATAAGGAGTATCACTATGGTAAATACAAACTTTATTACGGAAGAGGGTGTCGTTACTGAAGCATTGGGTAACGGTATGTTTACGGTCCATTTGGATAGTGATCGTGACATTTTGACGTATGTTTCAGGAAAGATTCGATATAGGCGTATCCGAATCGATGTAGGGGATAGAGTCAAGGTCGAATACTCTCCTTACGATAAGAATAGAGGTCGTATCATTTATAGAAATCGCGGAATAGATGATTGAACGAATATTAGATTAGGCTTAGATAAAAAGAAAAACTCTGTTTTTCGCAAAAAAAATTGAATATGATCCTAGCCATTACAACTTCAAAGACCACAAATATGAAAATCCGTGCTTCTGTTCGTAAATTTTGTGATAAGTGCCGCCTAATTCGTAGGGGAAAACGCCTTATGGTCATTTGTTACAATCCGAGACATAAACAAAGACAGGGATAAGACTTTTTTATATCTAAGAAATACATGTATAATAAATAAGTAAAATATATATATAGAAGTATACTTCTATATATATATTTTTTTTCCACTATTTTTAATATAATAAATATGCCAAAAACTATAAAAAGATTTGTTTCAAAAAATACAAAAAGATTTGTGTCACGTAGAACTACAGGAAGATTTGTTCCACGTAGAACTAAACATAGAATAATGAAAGGAGTTATTTACGTTCGAGCAAGTTTTCGAAATACCATTGTTACTGTTACAGATACACAAGGACAAGCGGTTTCTTGGTCTTCTGCCGGTGCTTGTGGATTCAAAGGCACAAAAAGACGTTCACCATTTGCTGCTCAAACTGCAGCAGAAAATGTTCTTTTTACATTAACGGATCAAGGTCTTCTGAAACAGGCAGAAGTTTTGATAAGTGGACCTGGTCCGGGGAGAGATACAGCATTACGAGCCATTGCTCGAAGTGGTGTAATACTGAGTTATGTACGTGACATAACTCCTATGCCACATAATGGATGTAGACCTCCCAAAAAGAGACGTGTGTAAGAATTTAATTAATTTTAAGAGAAAGAAATGATGAAATTATCTATTCAATATAATAAATATGATTCAGGATGAAATATTAGTCTCTATTAAGAGACCACAATTGGTGTGCGTCGAATCCAGAGCAGACAGTAAGCGTCTCCATTATGGCCGTTTCACTCTATCTCCGCTTCGCAAAGGTCAAGCTAATACAATAGGTAGTGCAATAAGAAGAGTTTTACTTGGAGAGTTGGAAGGAACGTGCATCACACGTGCCAAATTTGAAAACATAACACATGAATATTCTGTGATGATAGGTATCGAAGAATCGGTACATGAAATTTTGATGAATCTGAAAGAAATTGTACTTAGAAGTGATGCCTACGGAATTCGTGAAGGTTCTATCCATATCGTTGGACCAAAAAAAGTAACCGCTCAAGATATCATATTACCACCTTCTGTCAGAGTAATTGATACTACACAACATATAGCTAGTCTAAACAAATCTATTACCTTAGATATATTATTAAAAATTGAAAAAGGCCGCGGGTATATTATCCAAAATCCAAATAATTATAATTCTCAGGATGGAATTTTTCCTATAGATGCTGCCTTTATCCCTGTTCAAAATGTAAATTATAGTATTCATTCCTATTGGAGTGGAAATGAGATACAAGAAATTCTTTTTCTTGAAATATGGACAAATGGAGGATTAGCTCCTAAAGAGGCACTTTACGAAGCTTCTCGTAATTTGATTGACTTTTTCCTTCCTTTTATGCGTGCAGAGGAAGAGAACATCACTGAAACAAAAAGTCTAAGTGATAATATGACTCCTTCCTTACCTTTATCGCATATATCGACTGATACTAAGAGAATCGTTTTCGACCAAATGTATATTGACCAATTAAACTTCTCGACTCGGATATATAACTGCCTCAAAAAGGCTAATATAAATACATTATCGGACCTATCAAATTATAGTCGAGAAGATTTAATGAAAATTAAAAACCTTGGGGAACAATCTGTCAAAGAAATATTGGAATTTCTACGAAATATTGGAATTGATTCACCCGTAAATCGGGTTTAGGTTCATGAAATAGTTCCATTTTATTTATCTATTCATTCCCTTTTTTCTAAGTTTGTTTTGAAAGTAATTGCAATAAATCCATTTGCAATCAATCTTTTACATATTTATTACAAAAAATTTAAATATATCTAAAATATATATATCTAGGGAGAGATCATTTGTCTTGAAGCAACTACTCCCTAGATATAGGAACAAAAGATTTCTTTACAGATTAATATATTTTATTTTTTTATAAATTAGATCAAATTGGAAAAGACCTAGAGTTAAAGATTCATCGATAGGTAACGTTGCCCCAATACCCAACCAAAGAGCTACTACGGTACCGATTAAGAATACTGTTGTAGCTACTGGACGACGAAATGGATTTTGAAATTGATTCACATTCTCCAAGAAAGGGACTGTCAATAGTCCTGCAGGTACTGAAGCCATTAAAAGGACACCTAATAATTTATTAGGTACTGTACGAAGTATTTGAAATACGGGGAAAAAATACCATTCTGGTAATATTTCCAAAGGAGTTGCAAATGGATTTGCCGGTTCACCAATCATTGATGGTTCTAGAACCGCTAAACCTACGGTACATGCAATAGTACCTGAAATTACTACTGGAAAAATATATAAAAGATCATTGGGCCAAGCTGGCTCTCCATAATAATTATGTCCCATGCCTTTAGCTAATTTAGCCCTTAATACAGGATCATTCAAGTCAGGTTTCTTTGTTATTCGGATAAGTAAATTTTTATGAATCTATCCCCCGAAAGAACCGGACATGTCAATTTTGATCATCCGGCTCGAGCAATAACTTAATTAAAAATGATGAAGGGCGTATCATCAGAATAAGAAAGATCTATGCCATTCTTTATGATTTTGTTATTTCGTATTAAATAAGTGCTCAGTATCCAAGTAAGTTAACAAATTAAATCATGGTTAATATGCCTTTTGGACTATCTTATTCCTTGTAATCCGTATTTATCCCGACCTACATAATTTTTTTTTGCAATACAAGGTATTGGCTTGTTACTGATTCGGCCTTTCTCCTTCCTTAGACCCCTTCTTTTACTCCGATAGTTTACCCTATTTAAATGCAAGGGAAATGCATGCATTTTCAGACTATGAAAAGAAAAGGATAAGCAATAAGTAAAACTTATTACTGTTATTACCATTATCTGGATTTCACGGAGCCTAATTTGGATTCGATCATAGAAATAACTCTCTTGGAACGCAACAAAGTTACCAATCCCTTTTACCCAGGTTCTAAACTTCCTTTTTTTGGGAAGAAAATTGGGACATAGACACATTTGTGATTCATGGCAGATCGAAAAATTTATCTGCACGGCCTAAGCAATAGTTCAAGTCACACACTCCCATAATCCCTTTTCTCCATCTGAGATGAGTATCTACTTAAATTCTTTGTATTGTATTAGATAAAGTATTGTATTAGATAAAGAATACTTAAGAGAAAGTAGAAATCCGAGAAACATAAACATGGTTTCTTATTTCCATCTTCCCAATTATATGGAAGAAATAAATATTCGCGGCAATGATATATAGTTACTGTTACTAAAAAGAATAGGTTTTGAATACTAATTCAAAATGTAGATGTCCTTTCTATAAAGGACCTGAAATACCCTGCTTGCGGATCATTAGAAAGTGCATTGACATAAATACAGCAGTAAGAAGGGGTAATATGAAAGTGTGTAAACTATAAAAACGAGTCAAGGTAGATTGACTCACACTAACACTTCCACGTAATAATTCTACCAAAGGAGATCCTATTAAGGGAATAGCCTCAGGCACACCAGTTACAATTTTTACTGCCCAATAACCAATTTGATCCCAGGGCAAAGAATAACCAGTTACACCGAAAGATACGGTTAGTACAGCTAGAATTACACCCGTAACCCAAGTGAGTTCGCGAGGTTTTTTGAATCCACCTGTTAGATAGACACGGAATACATGCAAGATCATCATAAGAACCATCATACTTGCCGACCATCGATGGACCGATCGGATTAGCCAACCGAAGTTTACTTCAGTCATTATGTATTGAATAGAAGCGAAAGCTTCTAGAACGGTGGGACGATAGTAAAAAGTCATAGCAAAACCAGTAGCTACTTGTACCAAAAAACAAGTAAGTGTGATTCCTCCTAAACAATAAAATATATTAACATGAGGAGGAACATATTTACTAGTTATATCATCCGCAATCGCCTGAATTTCGAGACGCTCTTCGAACCAATCATATACTTTATTGAGATAGGTAAACTCAAATTCCCCCTCTGAAAACCGTACATGAGAATTTCCTTTCATACGGCTTAAACAAGAACACCCAAATACCTTTACAAACAAAGTATATCGTTTGTAAAATAGAAAGATGCTTCACTTCATACTTCATTCCTTGGGAATATGAACGAATAGGATTCATAATAATCCATGATTTCCTACAAAAATAAGTAATAAATTTAATTGTATAGTGCTCAAATTTCAAGTTGGCTCGTTCTTGAATACATCGCTATAGGCCTTTTGAACGATCTTTTATCCTATTCGTGATCACCTAGATAACAACTAGTATGGACGATCAATAGAAATTATCTTGTCGGGATCTCAATAAATGAATAAATCTAAACCTCAGATTTCAATTTTTACCCCGATGATTTTTTTCATACCCAAAAGGTCTCATGGGTTATAACCTTTAAATTTCATTACTACTCACTCATCATACTAACTAAGAGAGATGAGATACTCTCTCATTCTTCAGTAAGAGTAAGCATAAAAAGGAGGAGATATCCTCGATTTCTAATCGTACTGCTTCCAAATTATTAAATTATTGGAAGCCTAGTCACGAGGTATAAATAACAGGTATAAACCAGCAGGTAGAAATCATAGTTCAGATTTTCTTGAATATATTTATTCATATACCTCGTGCTCTGAATATTAACTATTGGATCAATATCCAACGAGGTAGGAGGACCATCTTTATGAAGACAACAGACTAGTTTTCTGTACTAGAATAGAGATCAATTTTAACAAGTCGCACACCCATATTCCAAAAATCCTTAGATAAAATTAAAATTAATTACACGATCAAACTACCAGAACGTTATAACCTATAAACTCAAGTTATTAATAAAAAAATAAAAAGCTTTGTTTATCTAGACCCAACTAACTGGAATTCCGTTCAATAAAACAGAAGAATTATAAATTTCCGAGATAATAGATAAGAATACTGCAAATAAAACCATTGCAGTGCCCATGAGAGGAGCAGTTCCCCATCCGGGAGCTACTTTACCAGATTCTGTATTAAGTGGTTTTAAATAATTTCCTACACTAGTTCGTATTGGCCCGGTTCTAGAAGTATCATCAATAGTCTGTGTAGCCATAAAACAATAGTATTGGTTGAGATCTATTAACTTTGTATACTATTAATGTATATATACATACATATAATTATCTATCAATGGAAACTGCAACCTTAGTCGCTATCTCCATATCTCGTTTACTTGTTAGCTTTACTGGTTATGCCCTATACACCGCCTTTGGGCAACCCTCTGAACAACTTCGAGATCCTTTTGAAGAGCATGAGGACTAGTTGAAATAATGACCTTCCCGATTGGGAAGGTCATTATTTGATTATATTATAATTATAAGAAGTAGGATTTGAAGAAAAAATTATTTTCCTCCTCTATCCGGAACTTTTGGGGGTTCTCGGAAGAAAATAGCGAAAAAAATTATCCCTAAGGTCGACACCAAAAGGAATGTATAAACTAATGCTTCCATAGATTCGATCGTAGTTTGCAATTACGGATATAGCTTTCGTACTAATTACAACAACATTTTCTTCTATTTTTTTTATTTTTAAATGAATATTCACTGACATGGAATCTCTCAATATTTATTATTGATCGGAGCGACGCTATATTATACCACTTGTTTTTTAGTAGTTGGATCTCCCAGTTTTTGGAATGCCCCAAATTCCACTTGGGCATCCAAATCGGGGTCAATACCAGCGAAAACATCTCTGAATAGGGTTCTAGCACCATGCCAAATGTGTCCAAAAAAGAAAAGAAGAGCAAATGTAGCATGTCCAAAAGTAAACCAACCCCTTGGGCTACTCCGAAAAACACCGTCGGATTTCAAAGTAGCACGATCCAATTCAAAAATCTCGCCTAATTGTGCACGCCTAGCATATTTTTTGACTATAGTAGGATCACCAAAGCTAACCCCGTCAAGTTCACCACCATAGAACTCAACAGTTACACCTACTTGTTCAACACTATACTTTGATTCTGCTCTCCTAAAAGGAACATCGGCTTTTACAATTCCTTCTTCATCTACTAGAACAACTGGAAATGTTTCGAAAAAGGTGGGCATACGACGTACAAAAAGCTCATGTCCCTTTTTGTCTTTAAATATAGGGTGTCCTAACCAACCAACAGCAATTCCATCCCCATTGTCCATCGCACCCGCCCTGAATAACCCTCCTTTAGCCGGATTATTCCCAATGTAATCATAAAAAGCAAGTTTCTCAGGAATTTTTGACCAAGCTTCTGATAGACTTAGATTCTCAGCCAGACCAGCACGAACCCGTCGATCTATTTCTTGTTGGAAGTATCCCTGATCCCACTGATAACGAGTAGGACCAAATAATTCGATCGGAGTGGTTGCGGAACCATACCACATTGTCCCTGCCACAATGAAAGCTGCAAAAAATACAGCAGCAATACTGCTAGATAAGACAGTCTCAATATTCCCCATACGTAATCCTTTGTATAAACGTTGGGGAGGACGAACACTGAGATGAAATAGACCTGCTAATATACCTAATATACCTGCTGCAATATGATGAGAAGCTATTCCTCCTGGAACAAAAGGATCAAAACCTTCAGCTCCCCACGCCGGACTTACAGGTTGTATATTTCCAGTTAGTCCATAAGGATCAGACACCCATATTCCAGGGCCATACAACCCCGTTACATGAAATGCTCCGAATCCGAAACAGGCTGCTCCTGAGAGGAATAAATGAATGCCAAAAATCTTAGGCAAATCTAAAGAAGGTTTTCCTGTACGGTCATCACAGAATACGTCTAGATCCCAATATACCCAATGCCAGATAGCTGCTAAAAAGCATAAGCCAGAAAACACAATATGTGCCCCGGCCACACCTTCATAGCTCCAAATACCTGGATTAGATACAGTTTCTCCAGTTATACTCCATCCACCCCACGAATCCTTTATTCCTAAACGAGTCATAAAAGGTATAACGAACATACCTTGTCTCCACATTGGATCAAGAACAGGATCGGATGGGTCGAAAACTGCTAATTCGTAAAGAGCCATTGAACCAGCCCAACCAGAAACTAAAGCTGTATGCATTATATGCACAGCGATTAACCGTCCAGGATCATTCAATACGACAGTATGGACACGATACCAAGGCAAACCCATGAAAATACCCCTTTTTATCAGAAAAAGTAGACACTATGTAACTTTCTCACATTAAATAAGATTATGCTAGCGAGTTATACCTTTATCTCAAAGATGAACATTCAAAAAAATTAAATTAATGGAACAGTTAAAATAAAAGGTATTTATGTTCAATATAGCAACGAGAAGCGGATATAATATTATCCTTTATATGTACCAATATACAATGTGGAAATTGGTCCCATTTATACAGTCATATATAAAAAAGCTTTATAAAGTAAAGTACTTTAGATATTAAAAAAAAGGCAAGTCCACTTATTTGGTCCTATCACTCATTTGGGCTTATAATTTATCGTTGTTAATGTTAATAGAGAGAAATATTAAATATTTAATTTATTTTATGATAAATCCCAATTTACCCTCTGTTTTTGTGCCTTTGGTGGGCTTGTTTTTTCCGGCAATTACAATGGTTTTTCTTTATTTCTATATTCAAAACGACGAGATTTTATGAATATGATTTAATCAGATATCATAAATAATAAATATATTGCAATCTTTCAATCGTAGAACAAAAGAATATGTTTCTTCTTTTATATGGATAATATATAATAAAACCTCTTTTAGACACGAACAAAATAGATCTAAATAGATATTAATCTTTATTTAGATCTATTCATACTCAATATATGAATGTGTATGGTATGGTCTATACAGCATGAATATAAGCTGGATGTATATGATATGTTACATACATAATTTTTATATAATTACAATATATAAGGGTGTGTGAATGAATAAGTATTTATTACTTAATAATATGTATACATATACATTCGAATCTCGAGATTGGTATTTAATACTCGTGCAATGAACTATTTTTTTAGAATCGATAAGTTAAGGACCAATTCCCCCCCAAAAAAGCACACACCCTACCTAGATGCTTATATGTATATGGCTATTTTATTATATATTATATAGCCCATAGCCCATTTATGAAAGTGACTTTGGGATGGTAGTCAAAAGAGTAAGTGTTTGGCTACTCCCTCAAATTAAATAGTACGCAATTTGTTATGAATCGTCGATCCAAATGGCTCTGGATAGAACCCATAACAGGGTCTAGAAAGATCATCAATTTTTTTTTTGCTTGTATCCTTTTTTTTGGTTCACTAGGATTTTTACTGGTCGGAATTTCAAGTTATCTTGGTAGGGACCTTATACCCTTATTGTCATCTCAGCAAATACTCTTTGTTCCACAAGGAATTGTAATGTGTTTTTATGGTATTGCGGGTCTGTTCATTAGCTCTTATTTGTGGTGCACAATTTTGTGCAATGTAGGTAGTGGTTACAATAAGTTTGATGAAAAAGAAGGAATTGCATGTCTTTTTCGTTGGGGATTTCCCGGAAGAAATCGCCGTATTTTCATCCAATTTATTATGAAGGATATTCAGGCGATAAAAATGGAAGTTCAAGAAGGTATTTCCCCTCGTCGTGTTCTTTATATGGAAATAAAGGGTCAACAAGACATCCCCTTAACTCGTACTGAAGAAAATTTGACTCTGCGTGAAATGGAACAGAAAGCTGCCGAATTAGCCCGTTTTTTGCGTGTATCCGTTGAAGGATTTTGAAATGGGGATCTTATTCAACATACAAATGTGTAGATCTATATAGTAGGTACGATAAAAAATTTGGATATAAAAAACTCTATATTATTCTTTCTCTTTAGAGAGGACCGAGAGATCCAGTAGACATTACGTCTCAAAAGTAAAAATTCATTGAGGAAGAAACTATAATAAATAGTGTATTAAAAATTAAATACACTTTTTTACATATGTGTACGGCAAGGCCTTTTGGAGTGCAGAATTGGTCTTATTTTTTTTTTTATTTATGAAATAATTAATTATTTCTTTGGTTCCTATAACATAAGTTATTTGTTGATACGGCTGGGAATAATCTACTTTTTACCCTACTTCTCATTCGGAACAAACCACCCCTAATTTGTCTCTTCGGGGTCGAAGAATTACTCACTAGATCATTCTATGAATGCGATACCTCGTTCTATAATTCGTACTTTCTTCAGATTTTGGAAAGAGCTAACGGGTCAATCGAGTTCGTTAGCGATTCACGAGTTGGAAGTAGCCAAATATAAAGCATTAGTTTCTCTACAATATCTCGCATGTTTAGTAGTATTGCCGTGGGGAATTTCAATTTCATTACAGAGAGTTTTGGAATCTTGGGTTACAAATTGGTGGAATACTGGTCAGTCAAAAAGAATTTTTGATTTTATACAAGAAGAAAATGTTCTAGAAAAATTTGAGAAAATAGAAGAGCTATTTCTGTTAGAAAGAATGGTGGAAGATTATTCGGAAACACATTCGCAAGATCTTTATATAGAGATGCAGAAAAAAATGATCCAATTGGTAAAAATATATAATCAAGATTGTATACAAATAATTTCGCATTTATTAGCAAATCTAATAGGTTTTGCTATTCTAAGTGTTTTTCTCATTCTGGGTAAGAAGAAACTTGGCATTCTTAATTCTTGGATACAAGAAGTCTTCTGTAGCTTAAGTGATACTATGAAAGCTTTTGTTATTCTTTTAGCAACCGATCTATGTATTGGGTTTCATTCGCCCCATGGTTGGAAACTGATGGTCGATTTGATCTTCGAAAATTATGGATTTTCCCATAACGAACGAATAATATCTGGTCTTGTTTCAACTTTTCCAGTCATTTTAGACACAATTTTCAAATATTGGATCTTCCAACGTTTTAATCGTACATCTTCTTCACTTGTAGTAATTTATCATTCGATGAATGAATAAAAAATGGGTTTTTATCACAATTTTAAATTAAATGTTTTTGCCATATTTATTTAAAAATCAGCTATTTTTTACTTTTTTATAGGTTGATACTTCTTATTTTTTCTCTTCGGGTTTAATATTTAATATAGTAGCGGAATTGCAGACAGGTAACTATCATAATTACCTACTCCTATTTTTTGTTTAAATAAAATATTTGGAACCAAAAGTTGAACGATGCAAAATAGAAATACTTATGATGACTGGGTGAAAAACTGGATACCTCAATCAATTTACGTCTTGATCATGATACATATAATGACTCAGACATTTATTGCGAATGCATACCCCATTTTCGCACAACAGGGTTATGAAAATCCTCGAGAAGCGACTGGACGTATTGTATGTGCCAATTGTCATTTGGCTAAAAAACCTGTGGAGATCGAGGTTCCACAGTCTGTGCTTCCCGATACCGTATTTGAAGCAGTCGTTAAGATCCCCTATGATAAGCAAATAAAACAAGTTCTTTCTAATGGTAAGAAAGGAACTTTAAATGTAGGAGCTGTTCTTATTTTACCCGAAGGTTTCGAATTAGCTCCTCCGGATCGCATTTATCCTGATATTAAGGAAAAGATAGGGGATCTTTATTTTCAGAACTATCGGTCTAATCAAAAAAATATTATCGTAATAGGTCCTGTTCCTGGTCAAAAATATAGTCAAATGGTGTTTCCCATCCTTTCACCAAATCCTGCTACTAATAAAGCAGTTCACTTCCTGAAATATCCTATATATTTGGGTGGTAATAGAGGAAGAGGACAAATTTATCCCGATGGGAGCAAGAGCAACAATACAGTATATAACGCTTCAGCAACGGGTAGAATAAGTAAAATTGTACGTAAAGAAAAGAGTGGATATCAAATAACTATTGATAATCTAATAGACGGTCGACAAGTGGTTGACTTTGTACCTCTCGGACCGGAACTTCTGGTCTCAGAAGGTGAATTCATTAAGGCAGATCAGTCGTTAACGAATAACCCTAATGTAGGTGGATTTGGTCAGGAAGATGCAGAAATAGTACTTCAAGATCCTTTACGTGTTCAAGGTCTTTTATTATTCTTAGCATCTGTCATTTTGGCACAGATATTTCTGGTTCTTAAAAAGAAACAATTTGAGAAAGTTCAATTGGTCGAGATGAATTTTTAGCTATATAAAAATTTAAGTTGTCTGAAAGATTCAAATCTCCCGTCTTATAGAGGCTAATGCAATCATAAATCATATAAAATAAAAATTGCAAAATCAATTCATACCCCTTCGGAGATGGAGATCCTTTCATTCGACCCTTCCTCTCTTCAAATAATATAATATGAACATTACGAAATATAGATATATGTATATCTTGCATAAGGAGTGACTCCGGAACAGACTTACTGAACAGTCCCTTATTCATGTTTGACATTACAAATTAATATACATGTAATCTTTTCTGGTATGATTTTTATGGATTGTCCAATTTTATTTTTATGGATTGTCCAATTTTTAATATACAAATACAAATAAACTTATTAAAATAAAGAAAGATAAGACCTTACCCTTCTTTGAGTTCGAAGAAGGGTAAGGTCTTATCTTTCTAAGTTTTCACTTTCGTGTGTACAGTATTCCTCATAGATATGAAATACATTTTATTATCTATAGGGATGATCCTAATCCGGAATAAGAACCATAGAAAAAGATACCTATTAAACCAATCACGAGAATACCAGTTAAAGTACCTATCAACCAAAGAGGGATCCTTCCGGTGGTATCAGCCATTTTTCTTACTTCCTTTCAAATTTTATTAAGTAGTCATGCTCAAGACATAAACAATTATTATATTGAGTATTAGTTTTTTCCAAATTGGGTGAGAAATAATATTCTACACTGTTCCTAATTGAAAAAGTAATTAGAGAATAGAACGGCAAGTACAAAAATTAGTAACAACCCCCAATAGAGGCTGGTACGATTCAATTCAACATTTTGTTCGTTCGGGTTTGATTGTGTCATTAGATAGCTCCGTGATTTAGTTTATATAGAGTTTATCGCTGTATGAATTGCATTGCTGATATTGATCCCAAGAAAAAAACTGTAGGTACAGCTAGTCCGTGAACGGCCAACCATCTAACTGTAAAAATTGGATAGGTTCTATCTATAGTCATTAGTACCTCCTAAAAAGATCTAGATCTAGTAAATTCATCTAGTTGCTCTAATGAATCGAAACGACCAGTTACTAATGGAACTTCTTGTCGACTTTCTGTGAAATATTCATTCGGCCGAGGGCTACCGAATACATCATAAGCTAAACCCGTACTGACAAATAACCAACCTGCAATGAATAGGGAAGGTATAGTAATGCTATGGATAACCCAGTATCGAATACTGGTAATAATGTCAGCAAAAGCGCGTTCTCCCGTATTCCCAGACATGCTAAGCTCCACTCCATATATTATTATAAAGTCAAGGGGAATTTGGTCCCATGAAAGAGAGAGATCAGAAAATGGAAAACTACTGATATCTTCTACAATCCTTGTTTGATTGTCAATATTATACCAAAGGTATATTTGAAGTATACTGAACCAGTATAACTAGCCTTCTTCTAACATAGCAATACAATTTTGGTTAGGTTAATATCGAAAGGGAGTGGGATAGAATGATTCTGCTACTGTCAGAGCTTACAACTCTATTTGGTCAACTGAATCCATCTCTTTTTTTTTCCTTTTTTTTTTTTTTATTATTCTGATCCTATCTTACAAAAGTAAATATATTTAGGTAATTGCCTGATAAAGATACACATCAATTATATTCTTTCCATTAAGTCCTTCCAATGTCTACTATTATTAGTTATTTCATTTTTTTATTAGTTCTGCTTATTTTAACCTTAGTCCTATTCATAGGTTTAAGTAATATACGACTTATTTGAAATACTTATTTCAAATTAAATAGGAATAAAAACCTCTTCGTTCGCTTAATCAAGAGGTTTTCTCAATTAAAAATTGATTGAGATTTCTAGTAAGTCTGGGTTACTATCCGGGGTAGCTATTAATCTTTACTTCCTTTTTTTTTAATCAATATGATTGAAGTTTTGTTATCCGGAATTGTGTTAGGTCTGATTCCTATAACTTTGGCTGGATTATTCGTAACTGCATATTTACAGTACCGACGTGGTGATCAATTGGATATTTGAGATCATTTTTATCGTGAATGAATGAGTCTCCTACTGATTCTGGGAGATAAGATCTCATTGACCATTCTAATTTATGGAATGATCAATTCAAAAGATTGGACCAATAAAAAAAAAGAATCGCGCTCTGTAGGATTTGAACCTACGGCATCAGGTTTTGGAGACCTGCGTTCTACCGCACTGAACTAAGAGCGCTTTCTTGGAAAAACTAAAAAATGCAAAATGATAAAAAAAAAGATCATTTTACAATTTCATATAATTTATTATATATTCAATTTATAATGATATATTGAATATATAATGATATATAATATATATAAAATTTCATATTGAAAAGCACTGCATGTGGTATGAACAAATCACTGGTTATTTATGCAAAACCACTGGAGCTTTTTGTACGAAAAGGACTAGGTAGGGATGACAGGATTTGAACCTGCGACATTTTGTACCCAAAACAAACGCGCTACCAAGCTGCGCTACATCCCTTTTAATTGTTAGCCTTTAACATTATTTATAATATAATTATAATTATATTTTCTTCCACATTTATCTATTTGGGTCTACTCTATAAAACTAGAATATAATAGACAATATGTCTATTAATTATGGATTATTTGATAATAGAATATGTTCTGTTACAGAAAGGAATATAAACATTGCCCAAATCATTTTACAGATTGTTCGGAGTCCCCAGGGACTGATAAACTATGGGTATAGTTGACCATATAAGATATGCATCCGGATTGATAAGGAAAACTTACGAACAATGCGAGATATAAAGACATACCTTTCCACAGCGCCTGTGCTAGCTACTTTATGGTTGGGATCTTTAGCCGGTTTATTGATTGAGATAAACCGTTTTTTCCCAGATGCTCTTACTTTTCCCTTTTTCTTATTCTAATTCTCCTGCAACTGCGAAAGTAAAAAAAGATGCTAGATCAATTTTCTACTTTTATTCTTGTATAAAGAATAAGATGGATTAAATATCCCTATCCGAGTTTGGAACTCAAGGGAGGATATATAGAATCAAACAAAATATAAATTTAATAAATTTATATCCAAAAGTTCCTTCTACAAAATAATAGTATTAATTGAAAATTACTAATAAAGATTTTATTACGAGAATGAATTAAGTAATAAAATCTTTAATCATTCTACGACAACTTCTATCCCTTTCTCTTTCTTCTCCTTTTCGAAATTGAAAAAGCGAAGTATATTCAATATATCTAATATAGAGTAAGTTTATGGCCAAGGGTGGAAATGTAAGAGTAACAATTACTCTTGAATGTACTAGTTGTACACAAGATAGTGTTGATCAAAAATTGCCGGGTATTTCTAGATATACGACTCGAAAAAATCGCTCCAATAATCCTATTCGGTTGGAATTGAATAAATTTTGTCCTTATTGTTACAAGCACACTATTCACGGAGAAATAAAATAAAATATATAGAACTATCCTCACCCAGGGATAGAAATAAATCAATATCAACTATTTTTTTTTATGTTACTTTCAATATTTCGAATATAAATTTTAGGTATAAATATTAAAAGATAAAAGGTTCATGAAACAAACTATGAATACATCTAAACCCTCTTCTCAGGATAAATCCCTAATACATCTACAGATACACCATGTAATTTTAAAAGGTTCATGAAATAAATTCAATTATAATTTTGAATACAATTAAACCCTCTTCTCAGGATACATCTAAGCCTAGGACAACAGATACGTCATCTGAGCCTAACACGACCGTCGTCTAATACTAATACAACAGATACGCCGTCTAAGCCCAATACATCTACAGATACACCGTCTAAGACTTATAAATATAAGCCTTATTATCGGCCATCTAAGCCTAATACTACAGATATGCCATCTTCTCGGAATACATCTAAATATAAGCCATCTTTTCGGAATACATCTAAATATAAGCCGTCTTCTCGGAATACATCTAAATATAAGCCGTCTTCTCGGAATACATCTAAATATAAACCATCTTCTAGGAATACATCTAAATATAAACCACTTTCTAGGAATAAGCGATCTTTTAGGAAACGTTTGTCACCAATTGGGCCTGGAGAACAAATTGATTATAAGAATATTAGCCTAATTAGTCGATTTATTAGCGAACAAGGAAAAATTTTATCTCGCCGAGTAAATCGATTAATGTTGAAACAACAACGCCTAATAACTAGGGCTATTAAACAAGCTCGTATTCTATCTTTGATACCTTTTCTCTATAATGAAAAGTAATTGGTGCCTAAGAAATGAACTTACTCATACTCCTGAATAGAATTGAAGCTGGGATATCTGTCAATAGATAGAGCAGATTTTAATTCTTTTAAAAGGATTAAAAAAAAGGAATTATTCAAATGGATCGAATATGAATTAAATTTAATTTAAATTTAATTGTCTCTAATTAAATTTCCCGGAGGAAATTCTCCGGGAGATTCTATTTCACGATACGATAATTTTTTCCAAGATTGTATAAAAGCAATTACTATCTAATACAGCTAATTGTGATAGTGTTTTACGATTTGTAAGCAACTGCCTTTTATATAAATATTGTATAAATCTGTTATAGGAGACTCCATTAGCACGGGATGCTGCATTTATCCGAGTAATCCACAAACGGCGAAAATCTCTCTTTCGTTTAATTCTATCTCGGTGAGCGAAAACTAAGGCTCTCATTTTCTGTTGGTTAGCAATTCGAAAAAGTTTTGAATGGGCCCCCCGGGAGCCTGATACAAATGCAAGAATCTTTTTTCGACGTTTTTGAGCTATATATCCACGTTTCACTCTGGTCATTGAAGTTGATTCTTATGAAGGACTAATCTATTTTTTGATTAGTTATTCATTCTTTTGTTTTATTAATTTTATTAAGAAACAAACTGATTTTTTTGATGTATAAAATACGGGTTCCAATGGCTTTTGCTACTGCAACCTTCCCAACCATAATTGCATTAAGTTAGGCACCTTCTAGGTAGACAGGGGATCGGACCTTGTACTAAAAAATAAAAAAATATTATGGGTTTCATCGTTTCTATGGTTCTTTCTCTAACGGTAAGGTCCTCTCTATACGCCGGAGCTCTAAATTTCTAAGACATGATATTAGTATTTGGTAACTTGTACAGTTTACCATCTCTAGCTCTACCCTCCGAATTATCAAGTAAGAAATACTCTTATTATAAAATAAATATTATTATTATAAGAATAAGATTTCTCTATATAGTGACGACATGTAATTATAAGATAAGAGTTGGCAAGGTAGCTTACCTTGTGTCCGTTATCGCGGCAATAGAGGCATAATTTTTATGCTTTTTTCAATTTGCATTATTTCCCCGCTCAATGGATTGATGACCATTCGCTACCAATGAGGAATTGCTTTTCATCCCACATCAAGGTGATTGGATTTGCACCAATGGAAACCATAAATTTCATCCTCAGTAAGAGTAGATGATAGATCTCTACTTTTACAGATCAGAAAAGTTCTTCCTTTTAGAGGAATCTCCTGGTCCGTTTTAGCTTATGATCCAAACGAGTCGCACATACACCCTAGCACATACTCCTTTACGCTGAGGGCATCCTCGAAGAGCAGGAGATTTTGTTCTATTTTCTATTGGCTGTCTCGCATTTCTAATAAGTTGTTGAATAGTTGGCACTCTGAATTCTATGCGAAATTGAATGGTTCGGATTGATCTTAACCAACTATATTACTTTGGTAATAGTTATTAATAATACAGGAATTTTTAAAAATTTGTTTAATTTAATTTGCTACAATTCGAAATAAATACAAATTTATAGAAAAATTCTATAAAGATATAAAATGGCATAAATAACGATATAACATAAATGATCACAATTAGTAGATTTAGTAGATCATTAATGATCTTTGTGACTTCAATTACTAGTCATAAAGTTTATTTTTTTTAACTTTAGATAAAAAAAAAGTACTCTTCTTTAGTTTATTTTTATGTATATTCTTATGTTATGTGTTTTTTTGGAATACGTTCCAAATTACCATAAAATACATAATAATTCACCTCCTATTTTTTTTTGTCGAGCTTCTCTATCAGTCATAATTCCTTGGGAAGTAGAAAGAATGACGATTCCCATTCCACCTAGAACTTTAGGGATCTCCCTAAAAGGGGAATAGATTCTCAGACCAGGTTTGCTAATACGTTCTGGAGCGGTTATATATCTCTTTTCCTTTCTTTCTCTAGATTTTGAAGTTAAAACCAAAAGAGATTTTTTACCTTCTCGATGTTCCCTAACATCCTCTAGAAAACCTTCTCGTAGAAGGATCCTTGCAATGTTCTCAGTAATAATAGTAGTTGCTACTCGAACTGTTTTTTTTTTTACCATGTCAGCGTTTCTTATAGAAGTGATTAAATTGGCAATAGTATCGTTACCCGTGACGAACTAATTCTTAGGAATTTAAGGTCTCAATATAAAAAGGCATGTTTATTTTATTTAAGAAATATGCCTAAGATTCCAAATTAAATTCTATTTTTGTATAATTAGATACACATGATTTATAACATATTTATAATACTTCAGGAGACAATGAAATTATTTTGGTGAAATTCAATTCTCTTAATTCTTCAGTAACTGAACCAAAAACTCGAGTTCCTTTTGGATTCCCTTTCTGATCAATGATAACTGCTGCATTGTCATCAGATCGTATTATGATTCCATCGTCACGTTTAAGTTCTTTACACGTTCGTATAACTACGGCTCTAACTACTTCTGATTCTTCCAGGGGCATATTAGGTGTTGCTTCTTTAATTATAGCGATTATAATATCGCCAATATTAGCGTATTCCCGATTATTTGCTCCTAGAACTCGAATACACATTAATTTTCGGGCGCCACTGTTGTCTGCTACATTAACATAAGTTTGAGACTGAATCATTTTTCCTCCAAAAGATTTGATTTGTTGCCTTGGCATTAAACTTTTTTAGCCATAAATATCAATATCTATTTCGTTCGGTCTGGCGAACTAACAAGAAATTGAGTATGTATAGGCATTTTGTATGCTACGATTTGAAAAGCTCTTCTAGCTATAGTCTCTGATACTCCGCTTATTTCATAAAGTATTCGACCCGGTCTGACCACAGATACCCAATATTTGGGAGTTCCCTTCGCTTTTCCCGAACCCATACGTATTTCTGCAGGTCTTCTTCTAATAGGTTTGTCCGGAAATATACGTATCCATATTTTTACGCCACGACGGGCAAAACGAGTAATTGTTCGTCGTCCTGTTTCTATCTGCCCAGATGTGATCCAAGCAGGTTCCAATGCCTGCAGAGCAAATCTACCAAAACAAATGCAATTGCCTCGGGAAGCTACTCCCTTCATTCTTCCTTTATGTTGGTGACGAAATTTCGTTCTTTTTGGGTTATAGTCGATGGATTATTTGAATCCCATCTCTATTTCAGAACCGGATATGAAAGTTTCTTCTCATCCGGCTCCTTGTGAAGAATCTATGGCTTGGATAATCAATATTGAGATTATGTGTTATATATTATGTGTTATATATTATGTGTTATATATTATGTGTTATATATTATGTGTTATATAGCATAACAAATAGATCTTTTATTTAAATCGATACTGCCCAATAATAACTTCACAGGCGAATATTCACTCTTCCAATATTTGTCTCATGGGGCCGATTTATAAACTCCAATGATAGAAATTCTTTCTTGGTTTATTTCGCCATCCTATCCAATGAATGATTAAGATTTCTATATGATCTTATGCAGTCACAGGTTCCATCGTTCCCATAGCTTTCAAATGGCTGTTCAGGTCTACCCTCTGCAATGAAGCTTTTATTTCATTTCTTACAGAATCAATTTACTTAGTTTCCATTGACCCGAAGCTCCTTTTTTTCATAAACCTAATTCATTGAAAATGAAATTTATTAGGATGATTCTTATGCTTTATCACACTACTCTTTGGGGGTAATTTAGTAAACCATACATAGACTGTAAGGAAGAAGATTTCCTTCTTTCTTTTTATCCTTCCTCTCTTTTTTTCTTTTCTTGCATTACCAAAGACCTTTTTCGCTTCACGAAAGATATGTATCTCATTTGTTTGTCTCTTTGTGGAAGAAAGTCTTTCGTTCATTTGATGAAACTATCTTAGATAGCTTATTGGATCTTAATAATATGAAACAAAGATCCAGTTTGTAGTTCATAGTATACCAGAGACCAATTCGTTATTATTTCGATATTTCGAGTTCTTCATCATTTTAAGAAAAGAAGAAAAAACTTGCTCTCAACGAGTCGCACACTAAGCATAGCACATCTCCAAGATGGTCAATCTAGTTTTTATTTGATCTTGCAAAATTGATGATTTCTAATCGGTCAGAATATAGAAAGGTATTGCTCATCTTTAACAAAGATCCAAATTTTGATCCCCAATACTCCATATACGGTTTGAACCGCATAATAACAATAATCAATTTTAGCTCGAAGGGTCTGTAAGGGAACTCTACCTTGTATGGCCGATTCTTTACGGGCTCTCTCAATTCCGTTGAGACGTCCTTTTATTTTTATTTTAATACCTTCTACATCTGCCTCTTCAGCCAATTCAATAGCTTTTTTCATTATTTTTCTTATTTCAACCCTCGCCTTTAGTTGTAGAGCAATATATTCCGCAAGAATATTAGGTTCTCTATAAGGTTTTTCCACTTTTTCTATAGAGATGAGAAGTTTTCGGTTCACAGAACCTAACATATTCTGTAAAAGCATATTTTGTACTTCGTCTCTTAATTGTTCAATTTCTTTATCTTTTTTTTCTTTATATTTCTGTTTTTGGATGAACAAGTCGGTAAATCCAATATATATGTTCACCTGAATCAAATCAGTCTTTTTCGTAATCTCTATACGTATAATTCCTCCATAATTGGAATTTGAGGCATCTTGGATATGTCGTACATAATTTTCAATGCAATTATGTATTTTCTCATCTTCTCGTAGATCTTCGGAATAATTTCTTTGTTCAAACCAAAGGGAACGATGGTTTTGAGTAAAACCAAGTCTAAAACCAAGTGGATTTATTTTTCTTCCCATACATATTTGTCTTTTTGGTAATCCAATACAATTGTTATATGACAATTTGGTTTCTGTATTGGATAACCACGTCCCCGAGCTCTAGGTTGAAATCTTTTGAAAAGAGTACCTTCATTAACTTCAGCTACACTGATAAATAGATTGTGTTTGTTTAAACCCATATTGTGATTAGCATTTGCGGCTGCAGAATGAATTACTTTTAAGATTGGATAGCATGCTCCATAATGCATCCAACTCAGTATAATCCATGCTTCTATATAGGGACGACCACGAATTTGATTAATTACTCTACGTGCTTTATTAGCAGACATACGTATATGTCTAGCTAAAGCTCTTATTTGTGCCATATTCATCCTCCACAATTAATTAATATTTTATCGTTTCTCTCTTTTTTTATCATTTCTCGTTTTTTTATCATTTCTCGTTTTTTGATCATTTCTCGTTTTTTGATCATTTCTCGTTTTTTGATCATTTTTCGTTTTTTTATCGTTTTTCGCTTTTCTATCTTTTCTCGCATGCCCCTCAAAAATAAAAGTAGGTGAGAATTCCCCCAATTTGTGGTTTATCATATCACTTGATATATATATGGGTAAATGTTCTTTTCCATTATGCACAGCAATGGTATGACCAATCATTGCGGGTACAATAGCAGATGCTCGGGACCATGTCACTATTATCTTCTTCTCTTTCTTCATATTTAGGTTTTCTATTTTCCTCGACAAATAATTAGCTACAAAAGTATTTTTTCTTAGTGAACGTGCCATGATTAATTACCTTTCTTTTTATTTACCTTTTTCTTTTCTTGAAATAAAAAATGTATTTACAACTAGAAACTACTTACGTCGACGAAGGATTGAAACATCACTATATCTATTTATCTTCCGACTCTTTCTTCCAAGTGCGCTATAGCCCCAAGGGGTTAGGGGTTTTTTCCTACCAATTGGGGATCTTCCTTCACCGCCCCCGTGAGGATGGTCCACAGCATTCATAACTACTCCTCTTACTTTAGGACGTTTACCCAGCCAACGTTTCGATCCAGCTTTACTCAAAGCTTTATTTTTCCATTTTACGTTGCCTACTTGTCCAATTGTTGCTGAGCAATTCTCATATATTAAACGAACCTCCCCAGATGGTAATCTTAATGTGGTCAATTGGCCTTCTTTTGCAATCAGTTTTGCTACAGCACCCGCCGCTCTAGCTAATTGTCCGCCTTTTCCGACTTGTATTTCTACATTATGTAGAGTTGTGCCTAAGGGTATATTGGTTGAAGTAGATCTTTAGTTTGTAAAAATCCCTTCCCAAACTGTACAAGCCTCTCTCAGGGCATACAGCTTTCTGGATGTGAATTATATTTACATATTCAATATTTTAATATAGATATTAGATATCTATCTGGGATTAAGGGCATATCATATTTTCAATCCCTTATTCTCTGATTCTTTACATCCTAGGTTTCTCTATTCCATCATCTGGCTTATGTTCTTTTTCATTTAGCATTCAGAATGAATGACTTTATCAAATTACGTCAATACTTCCGCATCTTCCGGATAACGTAGGAGTCATTTGAAATATATTCTTTTCTTATTTTGTCTAATTCTCACTGTTCAGCTCCGAATCTGTCTTTGACCATCAAATCAAATGTGATTTACTTGTCTTTATCTTCATAACAAGGGTTCCTTTACCTTATCTGTTTATGCTTCAGACAATTTAGTCTTCTCCATATTATCATATCTCGGGAGCCAATAATTACAGAAACTATTGAACTCAATCACCCGCTGCTGTTTATCCTCAGTTTCCCTTTGGGGTTTATCCCATCAAAGTTTCCTAGTTGGATCAGTGATAGATTTTAAGGTTTTGCTGTAAACCCAATCGGTTGCTCCCGATTACGTAAATTAATAATTCAAACCGCACTCAAAGGTAGGGCATTTCCCATTGACATGGGGGCTTTTGGACCAGAAAGGATAGTATCTCCAATAATGACCCCTCTGGGATGCAAAATATATGTCTTTTCACCATTTATATAGTGCACAAGACATATGTATGCACTTCTATTAGGGTCGCTTTCTATTCTTACAATTTTTCCCAATATGTTTTTCTCATTCCGCCGAAAATCAATTTGACGATATAGACGCTTGTGACCTCCTCCTCTATGTCGTGAGGTAATAATTCCTCTGTTATTACGACCTTTCCCACAACGATGCTTTCCGGAGGTCAATTTCTTTTGTGGATGAGACTGGACTCTTCCATCGAAACCTGATAGGGATTTACCACTTATGCCTGGAGTAAAAGTTCTGTATGAACGGGTGATCATATTATTTATTTATTTTAATTGAATAAGTCTCATTGATAACGGAAAAGTGGAATAGAATAACCTGGTTTTAGTTTAATAATTATACGTTTATTATGTATTCGATGTTTCATTATTTGATTTATCTTCCCTCTTTTCTCTCTTTTTTTCGGGGGTCGATAACTATTTAACCCTATTACTTTAACATTAAAGAAGAGTTCAATCCATTTTTTGATCTTTGTTTTAGTCGATCCCGAATCGACATTCAAAATATATTGATTCTTTTCAAATAAATCAATACTTTTCTCTGTAAGTACTAAATTTACATATTGAACCTCATCCATAAATATCATATACTTTACTATCTTTTGTAAATACAAATGCCTATATCCACCAATCCATATTTTATTATGGTTCATATATAATATAAATAAAATATAGCTATTTAAATAAATATATTCTATTCATAACTTATATTAAGTTATGGTTCGATATAGTATCAATTTAGCTATGTAAATAGCTATATTCTATAAGTTCTAAATAAAAAAAAAATAAAAAACCGGCACGGACCTAATCTAATTTCAATATTTAATCGACTGAATTGAGATAGCCTCGCGAGGTTCTTTGATCTAAAAGTTATTGCGAGTAGAATGCAGTAAGTTTTTAATGTGCATCCAGCAGGAATTGAACCCGCGACTTCCCAATTATGAGTTGGGTGCTTTTACCATTCAGCCATGGATGCTAGATAAAGCAAATAAAAAGCAAGTCGATTCTATACTTGACAGTAAGTATCGAATCAGATTAACCCATTTAATTATATCATACTCAATTGAATTCATGCTTATTATTTAAAATATTAAATATAGATATATGACATATCTTTGTCATTTTGAATGATGGGATTTCTATACTTTTATATAAAATGATGACAATTAGACTATAAATAGATATAATATATTTATAGAGACCAAAAGAGAGGTAGATTTTTAATTTTTCATATTTGACAATTAGACTATAAATAGATATAATATATCTATAGAGACCAAAAGAGAGGTAGATGATTTGCCGATCCTGTTTATAGAGATGGAGATATCTGTAATTAATTGTAAATATGTGGAATTAATAGATAATATAAATAGGGAGATACTGTAAACAATGCAGTGTTGATCTACATTATCAATAGATCTATACATTGATCTACATTATCAATATATCTATACATTGATATACATAGATTAATATAGATCTAATAGATATTATCTATATCTAATATGTTACCAAATATATATAAAAAAAAAGGAGAAGAGGATTTATCTATATTGTTTACAATAATAGATATAAACAAAAATGGAAAATAACGAAGTTCTTGAATCGACTGAAAGATTGGGGCCAAATCGATAGAAAAGGCAAAAAACTATTTGTCTAAATTAAAATAAGACAAAACTACATTAACATTATATAATAAAACTACATTAACATTATATAATATATATATCAATTATATAATATATATATCAAAGTTGTATTAACTTATAATTCTTATTACTAATTAACTTATTTATTTACTATTTTAACTTAATTAAAATACTACTCCTACTCAAATTGATTAATTTTTAATTTTAAAATTTTTATATTCTATAAACTAATGAAACATAAAAAAACATATCTGGAAAAATATCCTCCGAATCCGAATGAAATTCCAAACATATCCGTATCTACTAAATATCGGTTCTATAGCATATATTGTGTATTTAAAGTCAGACTAATGGGAGTATTCAATCCATGGACCGAATCTAATTTGGTGAGATTGCTAACTAACATATTTTCTGGTCGAGAAAGCGTTATTAAGCTCTTTGACTTTCGGATTATTAGTACTTTATTTATACGTGATATACGTCTATTTATTTTACGGGGTCAAGCAATAAAAGCTTTAATTATACTTACATTACCATTAGTTTTCTATTATTTAAATAGTCGATCTTTGTTTGAAACAAACAGATCAAAATATAATGCGATGAAAATATTTCCATCTATATATCAGATGGGATCTAAAAATTTGTTGCTCCTTCCGCATGTGCTTATGTCTTTGCCAAAAGATAAAAGGAGATATCAACGTCGCTTACTCCATCCAAGAGAGCATGCTTGGTTTTCTATAAATTCGGAAATGAATGAATATTATAAAAAAAAAGTAATGGAATGGCAGATAGAGTATTGGGACCCTAACCAAGAAGAAGAATCAGTTGGAACACGTCCTAGTCGAAAGCCTTTAAAATTGAGTCAAATTGAAAAAAGAATAAAAAAATTTGTGGAATTAACAAAAGAAATCGAAGAGGAAGAATTTACAAAAGAAATTGAACACGAAGAATTAAAAGAAAAAGTAACAGAAGAATTAATTAAAGAAATTACACAATTACCAGGAGAAATCTCCTTACAATCGGAATTTTGTAAAGGATTGATTGATAATTTGTCAATAGATGAATCATATATAAATATTAGTGCTACTATTAAGAAACCCATTGATATTGATCTATTTAAATTGATCAAAAGGCGAAAAGATGCTTATGAATATTTCCATAGATCAGAAAAGAATAGGAGAGCTGATCTATGGAAAGTGAAAACATATCTTCAAAATCGTTCTGCAAATTATGATATTTCATCAGATCCCGGATCGAATATTAGAAGAGATATAAACCGATTCAATTGTATTCGATTTGTGAACCAGAGTTTACCTTCAATATATTGTTCATCCTGTGTTAAAAACAAAGAACAATTAACACTAAACAACGATTTAAAAAAAATTGTTCTGAAAATAATGGATCAATTCACTCAATCAATAACTAAACCTAATCAGGTTTACGATTATAAAATTGCATGTGATATGTTATATTATAACATGAATTTATATTATAACATGAATAAATTCTATGAACTGAACAATAAGATACTCTTGAATAAGACCTTAAAGTTGAATCTGATCTTCAACTACAGAGACAAATTAAAAGATAATTCTTTTTTTGTGCTACTCAACATTCTGGATAAAAAGAATGAATATATAGATAAAATAACAGCATATTCTTATAGAACTGAAACTTCAGTAAGACTAATATTGAATCAATATAAGGTAAAAATTAACAATTATCTTCAAAAAAGATTCAATAGATTCTATTTGTTGAAGAACGCATTTATGAAGATAATTGTTAATTATCTTCATAAAATATTCAATAGATTCTATTTGTTGAAGAACGCATTAATTAACAATTATCTTCATAAAATATTCAATAGATTCTATTTGTTGAAGAACGCATTTATGAAGATAATTAACAATTATCTTCAAAAAGGATTCAAGAGATTCTATTTGTTGAAGAACGCATTAATTAACAATTATTTTCAAAAAATATTTAATAGATTCTATTTGTTGAAGAACGCATTAATTAACAATTATTTTCAAAAAATATTTAATAGATTCTATTTGTTGAAGAACGCATTAATTAACAATTATCTTCATAAAATATTTAATAGATTCTATTTGTTGAAGAACGCATTTATGAAGATAATTAACAATTATCTTCAAAAAGGATTCAAGAGATTCTATTTGTTGAAGAACGTATTAATTTACAATTATCTTAAAAAAGAATTCAATAGAATCTGTTTGAGATTCTATTATAGATTCTATTTGAGATTCTATTTGTTGAAGAAAGCATTTAAGAAATATAGATCATTATATAGATCTAATCGATACTCTTTATTTTCGGGTTATCCATTGGATAAGTGTACTTTTAGAAAGTATACTATTAGAAATATAAAGTACTATTTGCAATGGAAAAAAATAGTAAAAAAATACTCTTTTGAATGGAAAAAAGTGACAAATATATTCCATCGACCCATTTTGCAAATGACAAAAGTATACTCTCAACAAAAGTTTGAATTCATACAATTCATACATAAATACAATTTTGTATGGAAAGAATTGACAAAGGATATAATCTATCTAATCAAAACAAAGGTCTTAGATATGATCTATCTAATCAAAACAAAGGTCTTAGATATGATCTATCTAATCAAAACAAAGGTCTTAGATATGATCTATCTAATCAAAACAAAGGTCTTAGATATGATCTATCTAATCAAAAGGTTCAGTCGGAATTTGAAAGATCAGATTCGAACAAATTGGATAAAAAAAGACATTTTGAACAATGTAACACAAGATGCAATTAACCAGCATTCATCAAGTTGGAGAATATATCAGGAAGAATGGTTCAATCACTTTATTATTCGAGCTTCCATAAATATCAATCGTAATTTGAATATTTCTGCATCGTCCATTCAGATCGAATACTTGAAAAAAGAGTTGAAACGTCTTGTATTTTGTTCTAAACAAAATAATTTGAAAAACATTGTGTTCGATCCAATTGAATTATTTACTATTAAATATTTTGGTCAATATGGAAAGTTTGATCCGATTGAACTATCGACTCATAATAATAATAATTTTGATTGGTATCAAACTACGAAAAAACTTTTTGGTATAATCTTGGACGAACTCGCACCGCTTGAAAGGGATATCGAATCAAAATCAATCCCTTCACAAAAATCGGAATCCTTGATCGATGAAGAAACAATAGCTTCATTAGGTTTGAATGATAAACCGATGAATGAGTCAATTATTGATTTATTTGATAATGAAAAAAATTACATGGAATTCTTTGATAACACTGGTATTTCAAGAATATTCAATAATCGAGACAATTGGTTAAATCCTTTAAAACTATCTAATAAAAATTCATTGAGAACTACTTTTTTCAAAGCAAATACGTTTGAATTTTTAGATTATTTACATCATCCTTATGTGTATTATAAAGAAAGATTAGCTTCTTACATAGAAAGAGAAAGAATTCATATAAAAAATAAGAATATTACATATGGAAAATTATTAAATTTTGTTCCCACTCATAACAATCTCTCTTCTTTTTCTATTTATGAAATAGGACCTGTTTTATCAGAGAAAGATACTATTTCACTCATCAAGTCACACGTAAATATATTATTGGCTAAATATTTACGTGACCAAGCATTAATACATGACTTGTACAAATCGTTTAATTTACTTACTCAATTAAATTCATTTATTCATCATAAAATCCATATTGGTTCGATTCAAGATATATATAGAATTCCTTTAATAAGCAAACAAATTGTCAATTTAGACAAAAGTGATTGCTATCCTTTTGCAAAAAGTTCAGATTCAGAAGAAAACAACCCTTTTTTTAAGTCGCTTTTTGACCCGGTTTTTAATTCGAGCATTAAATCTTATAAAGATGATTTACTATCGGAAATCTCTTTCCGAATGAAGAAGTTTCCAGAAAAAGAAAAATATAGTTCAGCAGAAAGTTCAAAAAACATAATTGAAGACAAAGTCATAGGTGATAAAGACGCCTTTTTGGATCTTTTCAATAAAGAAATACTAAAAATTAAAAATATATTATATTATTTTTATAAGATCCCTCAAATACAAATAGATATTTTTGAGAAATGGGATTTGTTTCAACCATATACATCATGGTTTTTTACTTCCACAGGGTGGAAATATATGAAGAAGTCATTTTTGACTACTTTTCCAGAAAGGTTGGAAAATAGCAAATATCAATTAATATTTTTTTTGGACGATATTAGGAAGGATTGTAATCATAATTTGAATATTATGTGGACACTCTATCATCAATTTTGGACACTTATAAAGTGGGAATTTAGATTTAAATTTCTCCCGAAATGGAATTTATTCTTATCCTTTTGGAATCTTTTGGATTGGAAGGAACCAATTAATCAAACAGTATTAAGGGGAAAGGATACGTCAGTATCATTTGATACATGGAAATATATACTAAATGTTCGGGAGTATGATAAACCTCTTTATATTTTCCTTGGGTTTTTCTTTTTTGTTTCCTGCACAATTTTTTCATGGCTTAAGTTGGTTATAAATGTTTATATATTCAATGATTTTCAAATGAATATGAGCCGACGTTACTATTTGGATCTAAAAGAAAAGATGAAATCTTTTAAAAAGCTCAGAATTTATTATAATTTAAATTGGTATGGTTTTTGGTTGACATTCGTCGATTTTGTCGATCAGGCGTCGGATCCTGATGATGTAGGATTACTTCCAATATTGGAAATTTTGCATGTCAAAAGTAATTTGAAATGGCTTTTGCGAAGATCTAATAAATGGCACTCACTCCTAAAGATGTGGTTGTACGAATACGACGGAACGGAGGAGCTCCTTAGTAGAGAGAAGGTATTGTTTTCAGTACAAGAACGAATCTCTAAATTTGAATCAAAGTTGACTCCCCCTAATGGTTTCTTTTCTAAATATTTCGAAAAAGGGAGACACCCGGGACTTCGTTACCTTAGATATTTAGCTGAAATTATTCAGCTAGGTCTAATGAATAAAATAGGCATAAGGGATTGCGAGCTTGATTCCTTATTTTTAGCAGAAAAGCGGGTCTTCGATGTTTTTCAGCATCAGATTAACTCTCTGCCAACTAAGAGATCTCTATCTGACCAAGTTAGATTTTTCCCATTCTACCCGGCACTGTCCCTTTCGAATCGAATTTTATTGATAGGGCCTAAGGACACTGGACGATCGTATTTGGCTAAAAGTCTAGCAGCAGATTCTTATCTACCTTTAATAAAAATATCTCCTAAAAGTTTTTTGGATCAAGAGAAACTTCTGATCACCAATGTAGCTGAGTATACATCTGCAGCTAGTAAATCATACCTTGAGCAGGAAGATATCTTTTTGTCTATGGGCTGGGCAAGGCCGGACGACGTATATGATAAACCGTATTATCAACAAAAACCGAAAAACTGGTATTATCAACGAGATGAGAATGATGTATCTCCGGAGTTTTTTGGGAGAAGATACGCGCAATTTGTACTTGCACTCCAATTGGCAAAATTAATGTATCCTTGTGTCATATGGATTCCAGACATTCATGAAATGGATGATTTCGTTTACCATACTACAGTATTGGGTGAACTCCTTGGAGATCCGCCGCTGATGGATGAAGATGAGGAAGAATCCATACAACAAAATATTGTTGTTATTGCTTCGACTCATATTCCTAAAAAATTGGATCCATTTCTAATATCTCCTCCTTATCGTAAACGACGATTCGATACATTTATCAACACTAAAATGTGCCCTGCCTCGCACCGAGAAAAGGAATTTACTTTGCTTTTACGTGACAAAGGACTCTATTTGAAAAAAGAGTGGAACTCTGATCATTTTTTTGGATTAATGACCAGCGGTTTTAATACACGAGATATGACAAAACTTGCCAATTATGTCTGGCGGCTCGGTATTATACTAAATACGTCAGTTATAGACGATGATATAACTGGATACGCTTTATATAGATCCAGGTGGGCTTGTTCCAATTATGACTTTTACAGTGGGACACTTCCCTATAAGATAGGAAAAGCTATTATACAAAATAAACTTACGTATCCTAAGCATTTTATAAATCTCAAAAGGGAATTTTTGAGTGCAAGGGCGTACTTTTTGTCTGAATGGTATTTAGAACCTTCAATTGCCGGAACAGCTGTGAAGGAATTAACCATATTCTATCACATAGTGGGTTGCTTGGCCGGATCAGTAGCTCAAGATTGTTGGTTTACATCGGAATCAAATAGAGAGAATTGGACTCCTCTTAGTGATATAATTGCTAATGATTTCATTCTAGCTTCCAATCTTTTACAGAGTCTTCTGGAAGAGTTTCCAGGGGGGGAAATATTTCGGGGAAATTATGATAAAAATAAAATCACAATCGCTCCTTATTTCAAAAGAGATATGATGCAAAAAGGATTATCTGCTCAATTAGATGAACTCGTTTTATTTAAAGAATTGAAGTACTCCTACATAGGAGAATTAGGTAGTAGGCTAGTTTGTTCTCCTAGGACTTGGCGTTTTACTTTTCTTCGCAGTAATCGATTCGACCATAAAAAAGATATAACATTAGAGAACCATTTTTTGGATTATCTTCGTCTGTTCGGAGAGTTTCAAAAAAGGCCGACCCATCTTTCTAGCTTTTTTTGGGTGAAATTCCTAGCGTCTCGCGACCCCATTGATATTTATCAAGATACTAAAAATGTTCCACGAAGAAAGATAGCTGCTTTCTGGGAAGCAAGATCATTATACAATAAGTTTCAAAGGCTGGGAATATATAAATTTGATACAGAAGAGGATGCAACGGAATATAAACCTTTAGATACACCTATAATCTATTTCGGTCGCCGATTTCTTTGGGATCCCGTTAGTATTCGATTTCAAAATAAGCACGTTTCGTTTTTACGAGCAGACCTTTTTGTTCCTCGCGAACTCGTGAAAAGGATTTATATTACTTACGCTTTAGAAAGAAAAGAAGTATTAAGGGATGTTACAATAATAACGATACAGTCTATATCAAAAAGAAAAAAGATTAGGAACATAGCCCTAGGACTAAAATATCAAATTGTGGAGGATGACGATAACGATTACAGTAATTTGCCTCCTACCATTAAGAAGAAAAAGAGAGAGAATTTTGAGACTTTTAAACGTTTTCAAGAAGTTGGTGTCCGATTGAGGCGTGTGCTTCCATATCCTACAAAGATACTAGATGACGCTATTTTTCGTGAAAAGACACGGGATGATAAATTCAGAGTATTTTTGGTTGAGAACGAAAGGGAAAATAGAGAATTATTATATAATGAATGTTTTATTCATAATACTCTATGCGAAATTTATGAATATTTAGCAAATATGTTCATATCTAACACAATGTTATTGAAACAAATAGAAAATGAACTGTTTAAACAAGAATGGCTTTCTCCGGATTATATTAATTCTTTAGTAACGAAAGGATTGAAAAAAAAGATCTAAAAAGGACTAAATATTTTAAAACTTATTACTATTTCGACCAGTAAGCATAGTACCAAATATGAACCAAGTCAGTTATCTTTAACTTGATAAGTTAACTTATCAAGTTATGCTTACTCAATATTGACTGACTTATATTCTTATATTGTGGTTATTGTATAACTCAATATTGTAATACCCATTGAATTAGTCAATTCAATGGGCGTTACAATATTATAATTATGCCTTGAAGAGGACTCGAACCTCCACGCTGTTTAGCACGAGATTTTGAGTCTCGCATGTCTACCATTTCACCATCAAGGCATCCAATTTTTTTCATGAATATATAATATATATAAATATATATAGCGTTTAATTAATATATAGCTATATGTGGAATATAAAATGGATAACAAGGATAGAGTATTGGAATATTCATATCGATCCGTGATATAGGTCTGATTATATCATTAATTCTTTTTCTTATCGGAGGATTCTTTTTTCCTATCAATAGATGTACGATTGAACATTTTTCGATTAAATAGAGGGTATACCTTTCTATGTTACCCAAATAACATTATGTTTAATCCTAAATAGCCAGAACGTAGCGACGTATAATTTAATTATACACGTTTGAATTCCATTTTACTCATATATAATATATATATTTAAATATAAATATTTATAATATGGTATAGAATGAACTTCTAATTTGACGATCAAGTTTTTTAATTAGAAGTTCATTCTATAATTATAATTTCATAAATTATTTGCGATTTTAAGTATATTAGTAAAAGTATATGAGTTCTTTTAGTTAGTAATAAAAAGATTTAACTAATAAAAATTAAATCTAAAATAATGTATCCTGAGCAATTATAACAATTGGATTTATTACTATTCCTAGTAATGCAGATGCTATTACACATACAATCATACTCAATTCGATATAATTCTTCGATATTGAAAAAGATAATTTGTAATTTTGCACGTGGGGAGTTATTTCTTTGTTTCGTTCAGTCATTAATAATTTTATTATTTTGAGATAATAATATATGGAAATAACACTCATAAAGAGTCCTATCGAAACTAATAAATAGGAACCTGCCTGCCATCCACACCAGAATAGATAAAGTTTTCCAAAAAAGCCTGCTAATGGAGGAATACCTGCTAGAGATAGCAGACATAAAGTTAATGAGAAAGCCGAAAAAGGGTCTTTCGTATATAATCCTGCATAATCTCGAATGTTATCTGTTCCTGTACGTAGACTAAATAATACAATACAAGAAAAAGTTCCTATATTCATGAAGATATATAATATCATATAAGTGATCATGCTTGCATATCCATTATTTGAGTCTCTATCAATGATCCCGATAAGGATATATCCAATTTGACCTATGCTTGAATATGCAAGCATACGTTTTATGCTTGTTTGAGTAATAGCAATTAAATTTCCTAATATCATGCTAATAATAGCTAATATTTCTAAAATAATATGCCATTCGTTCAATGAAAAATAGAAAACAATATCGAAAATTCTAGTAGCTAAAGCTGAAGCAGCTACTTTTGAAGTAACAGAAAGAAAAGCAACGACTGGGGTGGGAGAGTTAGAGTCGAAAAGAGGATTCTTCCCTCCTTTCTCTCATTCAGAACCGTGCATGAGACTTTCTTCTCGCACGGCTCCTAAGTGATAAAAAAGAAGAACCTAATCGTTTTTTTTTTCTTTTTTTTTTTAATTACCTTCCTCGTGTAGGTATAAGACTGAATCTATTCAATCAATAGAAAGAATAACTAATCCTTAACTTTTCGAAGAATCCTTCCTCAGTGGTTCCTATGGTAAATAAAAATTACTTCTTTTTTGACTTCGGTTCTGGTCAAAAAGAATCTAAATAGAACCATCTGATTTAATTCGTTCTGAATAGCCATGAGATGTTCATCTTAGGGTAATCTTTTTGTCGACGGATGCCTTTTTTCTTACACTCGTAGTCTTTGAAGGATGAAAACTGAATATGGAGCATCTACGTTTAGAATAAAAGTATTGATCTAGTTAAATAATCATGATCTTTTGATAATAACTACCTGTAATGACTAACTTGCAAAATTAATTTTATTTTTTTATTCAAACAATTTAGTTGTTTCTGACCTTGCTTTACCTTAATTAAACAATTAAAATTTTTGGTAAAAGTGATATCTTAGTCCGAGTGGGGATAACAGTCTTTTCCTACACATGTCCATAGAGTTTGAGTTTTTATAAATACTAAACATATCTAAAAAAATGAATTTATTCTAGAGTTAATAAATTTAAAACGAATCGCACTCCTTCATATACATCGGGGGTCCATTGATGAAAAGGAACTAGAGAAAGCTTGAATCCAATTCCTACAGTTATAGATATAACTGCTATCCAAATTCCTGGAGAGTTATACATTTGAGTATTTATAAGACCATTGGTTATTTCTTGAAGCTGAATTTCTCCCCCGGATAGACCATATAGCCAAGAAAGACCATAAACAAGAATAGAAGAACTTGTCCCACCCATAAGTAAATATTTCATAATAGCTTCATTAGACCGTACATCTCTTTTGGTATATCCCGATAATAGATAAGAACATAAGCTTAAACATTCTAAAGCTACGAAGATAGTTGCTAAATCATTAGCACCACATAAAAACATTCCTCCTAGAGTAGCCGTTAAAATGAATAATAAAAATTCTGTTACAGCCATTTTTGTGCATTGAATATATTCCACAGATAGAGGAATACATAAAGTTGAACATAGTAAAATGAGAAATCGAAATATTTTGTTGAAATTATTCGTTTGGAAATTACCAAAAAAACTGATTATAGGTTCTTCTCTCCATTGAAATAATAAGACTGCTATGCTTAACATTAAACTTGTTAAAGAGATTAAATAGAACCAAGCTGTATCTTTCTGATCAGCAATTAAATCAATCACTATAAGAATAAATAGGGCTAAAATCAAGATACATTCTGGAAAAATGGAACTTCCATGGAATAGAAGCAAATTAAACTCTTTCATATTAAAATGATCTAAAGGTATAATTTAAAATAAAATTTTCAGTTTGTAGATGCCAGATCGTGATTTAGTAATTTCAGTCAATCCCCGATCAATATTTTTTTTTCATTTCATCTAATTAACATCCAAATTATTTACGTTTATATTGTTTATATTATATTTATTTAATATTATTATTATTCCTTTTGCTTTCATTCCAGTTCCAATAAACATCTGTATAAATTTTGATAAAGTTGGCTTTATTTTATTGAGGGTAGATCTTTCTATATAGTGAATTAACGATTGTAATGTGCAAAAGCTTTATTGGATTCTGCCATTTTATGAGTCTCTTCCTTCTTGCGTATAGCATTGCCTTTCTCTCTGGCAGCATCCATTAATTCGTAACTCAATTTTAAATGCATATTTCTACCAGAACGTTTTCGAGATGACCCTAATAACCAACGAATAGCAATTATTTTTCCTTTTTTAGATATTATTTCCACGGGAACTGGAAAAGTTGATCCACTTACACGTTTTGATTTTACTATCAATTTGGGAGTTACTTTTTGTATTGCTTGGCGTAGAATAATTAGTGGATTTTTATCTGTTTTTTGTCTTATTTTTTTTAGAGATTGATAAAGTATTCGATAAGCCAATGCTTTTTTTCCATGTTTAAGAATACGGTTAACGACCATGTTAACTAATCGATTATGATAAAT